TTCAAGATATAATACTATTGACTGGAAGGAAGAATAAGAAACAAGAGACAAGAAGATATAGAAGGAAGATATGATTATTAACTAGAGATAGCTTACTGCTCAAGTTTTCCCTATTTTCTCTCTATATATCCAGGAGCTTGGTCTGCTCCTATTAAAGTTAATAGTCAGTTAACTACAACTAACTAGGTAAACTCTTGTTTACTTTTTACTTGATTTCTGTGTTATATTTATATGATTATATTCAAAAAACTAACGGCTGATGAAAAAAGTTTTGACTTACATAAAAAAAAGACTTTTAGTCTTAGAAAGTACATCTTCTCAAAGAGCTTCTTAACTCAAATGTTATTGTTTTGTCTAAAGCAGTTAGTTTTTAGATGTATTAGCCACATATTTTTTAAATATGTGTTAATCGGATCTTCTTCCTATCTTGTAAAAATATTTGGAAATTCTTCTGATTTCAGAACCGAGTCAAAGATTTCAAACTAAATTTTGGCAGAGGTATTTTGGACTTTTTTCACACCAAATTCTTTTAGTCTGTTTTTGGGAGAATTATAGGCAAAATTATGATAAAATACCTCTATGTATTAATATTCATATATTTTTGTATCTCTAGCAAACTTTTAAAATGATCAATTGGCAAACTGTTGCGCAAATATTTTCAATTGGGCTTATTGGCCTTGCTGGTCCTTTAATCATCATAGCTATTTCATTCAAAGGCGGGGCCAACCTGTAAACAAAACTCTTAATATAAAAAATATTAACTGCAATCATTTTATTGTAGTTAATATAGTATGCAGCACGTGTTGTTCTTCTAATTTAAATCTTCAAATTGGGCCGAGTAGGATTTGAACCTACGTAGGTGTTTACCGACGGATTTACAATCCGTTCCCTTTAACCACTCGGGCATCGACCCTTTTTAGGCGTGGAGGGACTTGAACCCCCGGCACTTTGGTTCGTAGCCAAATACTCTAATCCACTGAGCTACACGCCCAAGTCAAGTCATTGAAACATAATATAAATATATAGGTATATATTTAATATGTCAAATAATCTTTTTCACTTGTTAAATATAAAAAAGTCTGTGTTACTATAACAATAAAAGAAAAATTTGAAATTTCTACTTTTGGAACTTCGTTTTTCTTAATACAAATATTTTAAACTCGTCCTTACTATTTGTTGCTTAGCAACTAAATTAGTTTTCTGGTCGAATAAAAATGAAGACTAAAATTTATCTTTAAAGAAATTTTGTTAATTTCCAACGAAAAATTTACATTTTATTCCTACATATGGCTACTACTGCTACAAATATTGGTTACATTAGACAAATCATCGGTCCAGTTATTGACGTCGAGTTTCCTAACGGGACGCTTCCAAAGATGTTTAATGCTTTAAACGTTCAAACACCTACTTCTAAAGTTGTGTGTGAAGTTCAGCAATTACTAGGTGATAATAAAGTTCGCGCTATCGCTATGAGTGCTACCGATGGTCTTAAACGTGGTTTAGAAGTAATTGATACTTTAAACCCTATAACTGTACCTGTTGGTGTACCTACACTAGGTCGTATTTTTAATGTACTTGGTGAAACTGTAGACGAACTTGGTTCTGTACCTATGGATAATACACTACCTATACACCGTCCATCACCCTTATTTACTCAATTAGAAACTAAACCTTCTGTTTTTGAGACTGGTATCAAAGTTGTCGACTTATTAGCCCCTTATCGAAAAGGTGGAAAAATTGGGCTTTTTGGCGGTGCAGGAGTAGGTAAGACTGTACTTATCATGGAGCTAATAAATAATATTGCAAAAGCCCACGGAGGTGTTTCTGTTTTTGGCGGTGTGGGTGAAAGAACACGAGAAGGCAATGACCTTTACGCGGAAATGAAGGAATCAAAAGTTATAAATGAAGAGAACCTTCCTGAATCAAAGGTCGCTCTAGTTTACGGTCAAATGAACGAGCCGCCTGGTGCTCGTATGCGTGTAGGTTTAACAGCTTTAACTATGGCTGAATATTTCCGCGATATAAACAAGCAAGATGTACTTCTATTTATTGATAATATTTTTAGATTCGTACAAGCTGGTGCAGAAGTTTCAGCACTATTGGGTCGTATGCCTTCAGCAGTAGGTTATCAACCAACCCTAGCTACTGAAATGGGTGGTCTTCAGGAACGTATTACTTCTACTCTCGATGGTTCTATTACATCTATACAAGCAGTGTATGTACCGGCTGATGATTTAACTGATCCAGCACCTGCAACAACATTTGCTCATTTAGACGCTACAACTGTACTTTCTCGAGGTCTTGCTTCTAAAGGTATTTATCCTGCTGTAGACCCACTTGATTCGACATCAACGATGCTTCAACCTAACATTGTTGGCGAGGAGCACTATGCTACAGCCCAACGCATAAAGTCGACACTGCAAAAGTATAAAGAATTACAAGACATTATAGCCATTCTTGGTCTTGATGAGTTATCAGAAGATGATAGACTTACCGTAGCGCGCGCACGAAAGGTTGAAAGATTCTTGTCTCAACCATTTTTCGTAGCAGAAGTATTCACAGGCTCTCCTGGTAAATATGTATCGCTTGCTGATTCAATTAAAGGGTTTAATATGATCCTTGACGGTAAGGTTGACGAACTACCAGAGCAAGCTTTTTATCTTGTTGGTGACATTAACGAAGCTATAAAAAAAGCTGAGTCACTTTAATTAATTTAGTTAGATTTTTATATGATTTTAAGTGTGATTATCATAGCCCCCGACCGTACTTTTTGGCAAACAGAAGCTGAAGAAGCTATTTTACCTACAACTACCGGCCAAATTGGTATTCTTACTGGTCACGCACCTTTATTAGCTTCTCTAGATATTGGTGTGTTACGTGTGAAATCAAACGGTAAATGGTTTCCTTTAGTAGTTATAGAAGGTTTTGCCGAGGTTTCTGATAATAAGTTAACAGTTGTTGTTAATGCTGCTGAACAAGGATCTTCTATAAACTTCGATGAAGCTAAGTCTGATTTAGAAAAGATTCCTCAAATTTCTGATGAATCTAAATCACCTAAAGAAAAATTAAGCGCAATAAAGCTTGTTAAAAAGATACGTGCTCGAGCGTTAGCTGCTGAGCTTAGTCTAGCTATTAAATAGCCTATTTTTGATTTTCTCCAAAGCGCTTCATTGCATGTTGCAATGAAGCGCTTTGAAATTTTACTGCTAATATTGATGCTCGAATCAAATATTTTTGTCTTTTCTTTAAATTTAAAGCTTTCCAAATTAATTACAAACCGCCTTAGATACTTTGGTTGCAAAGTTTATAATTTCAAAACCTTCAAAGGTTTTTGGTCGAATTTCTTTAGGTTTTGTCCCGATTTAATTTTGGTTGATGACTCTTTTATTTCCAAGCATGTTTTTGCACTTTTTAAAGACTTAAAACAAATTTCTAACGTCCCTATTATCTACCTAACTCAAAACAATTTAAATGTATATCAAAGTTATTTTTTTGATGTAAAGGATATTTTAATAAAACCCTTTTCCATAAAATCTTTTGATTTTAAAGTTACTTCGATTCTCAACAAAAACTCGACCTACTTACTATCTTCTAATTTCAGAATAGAATCCTTGTTGTCTTTTAACTTAAAAAAAAGGCAGTTAACTTTAAATAAATCTCTTATACCTTTGACTAAAACAGAATTTAAAATTTTGTCTTTTATATTAACCGACAATAACCAAAAACATACCAAATCTATCTTTTTAAAAACCATTTGGGGTTACGATGATTTTTGGTCTTTAAAATCAAATATCTTGGAAATGCATTTTTCAAAAATAAAAAAAAAGTTAAAAGTCTTCTTTCCTCGCCAAACTTTCCTTAGAAAAATAAAGAATAACTTTTTGTTTTATTTTTAGTATCATCTTGGGGATGGAGGGACTTGAACCCTCACGACCTTATATGGTCAACAGATTTTAAGTCTGTTGTGTCTACCATTCCACCACACCCCCTTTTTTTGAATAAGCAACTTATGGTACATTAATTTGATCTAAAAGTGTTAACTTTTTCAATTAAACCTCAAAATCATAACTAGAAATCCCAAAAATCTTATATTTTTGGGATTTCTAGTTATGATTTTGAGGTTTCTATATTAGCAAGACACTTTAAGAATTATTTACTTTCGGTAAAATCCGCGTCAATAAAATCATCCTGAGATCCAGCTTTATTTGAATCTTCGTCTTTCAAAGGCTCTTTTTTAGCGTAAGCTTTTTGGCCAATCTCCATTAGCTTTTCCTGTAATTTTTTTAAATTTTCTTTTATTTTGTCATAATCTTCTTTTTTGATGTTCTCTTTTAACATCTCGACCGTTTCTTTACTTTCTTTGATTAGAGATTGGTTTTCATTTACTAATGCTTCTGGTAGCTCACTTATTTGTTTCTCTGCTTGATAGCAGTATAAGTCTGCTTCATTCTTAACGCGTATATTTTCGCCTTTCTCTTTATCTGCTGCAGCGTTTTGCTCTGCTTCTTTAACCATCTTTTCTACTTCCTCTTTAGGTAAAGTAGATGCTCCAGATATAGTTATACTTTGCTGCTTTGATGTTCCTTTATCTTGAGCAGTTACTGAAAGGATACCATTTGCATCAATATCAAAAGTTACTTCAATTTGAGGTATTCCTCTAGGGGCTGGTAGTATACCATCTAGTCTAAAAGTACCTAGACTTTTATTGTCTCTAGCAAATTCACGCTCTCCTTGTAAGACATGTATTTCTACGTTTGGTTGATTATCTACCGCTGTTGAAAAAATTTCTGACTTTTTAGTAGGTACAGTTGTGTTTCTAGGGATAATCTTTGTTGTAACTCCCCCTAATGTTTCTACCCCTAAAGATAGAGGAGTTACATCTAATAGTAAAATATCTTTTACTTCTCCAGAAAGTACACCCGCTTGTATTGCAGCACCTATAGCTACTACTTCATCAGGATTTACTGTTTCGTTCGGTTCCTTTCCTAGTATATCTTTAACAAGTTTTTTTACAGCGGGAATTCGCGTTGATCCACCTACAAGAACAACTTCATCGATTTGATTTGGTTTTAGTTTTGCATCTTTTAAAGCGTTTTCTACAGGTATACGACATCTGTCAAACAAGTCGCTACATAAGCTTTCAAATTTTGCACCAGTTAATGTCTTTTCGATATGTTTTGCCCCGTTTTCGTTGGCTGTTATAAATGGCAAATTTATTTCTGTTTGACTCAAACTAGAGAGCTCGATTTTTGCTTTTTCTGCAGCTTCTGTAAGCCTTTGTAAAGCTTGGCTATCGCCTTTTAAACTGAATTTCTCTTCTTTTTCGAATTCGTTTAACAACCACTTAACAATTTTCTCGTCAAAATCATCTCCACCCAGTCTTGTATCCCCTGAAGTTGAAAGTACCTCAAAAACACCATCTCCTACTTCGAGTATAGATACATCAAACGTACCTCCACCCAAATCAAAAACTAAAATAGTTTCGTTATCTTTTTTATCTAAACCATAAGCCAATGAAGCTGCTGTAGGTTCATTTATGATACGTAAAACCTCTAAGCCTGCGATTTTACCTGCATCTTTTGTTGCTTGTCTTTGAGAATCGTTAAAATATGCAGGTACTGTAATTACAGCTTTTTCTACTTTTTCTCCTAAATATTTATTTGCATCGTTCACAAGCTTTCTTAGTACTTGTGCTGAAATTTCTTCTGCTGCAAAATTCTTATTTAAGTTAGGGCATTTTAATCTTATCTTACCTTCACTATCTTCTATCTTGTAAGGAGTCTGTCTCAGTTCATCTGAAACCTCTTTTGATGGCCTTCCAATAAACCTCTTTACCGAATAAAATGTATTTTCAGAATTTATTACGGCCTGCCTTTTTGCTATCTGTCCTACAAGAAGATCACCATTTTTTGCATAAGCCACAACAGAGGGTGTTGTTCTTCCACCTTCTGAGTTTGTTATTACAGTAGGTTTTCCTCCTTCCATAACAGCGACCACCGAGTTTGTTGTACCTAAATCAATACCAACGACTTTTGCCATTTTTTCTATCTTCCTAAAATTATATTATCTATATTAGATAATATAACTTTAAATCGGTATTTCTTAAAGGTGTATTTACCGAACCTTAATTTGGTTGATTTTTTTTACTCTTTTTAGTATAATGGTTTCATCATAAAAAGCCGGGATAGCTCAGTCGGTAGAGCAGTGGATTGAAAATCCTCGTGTCAGCAGTTCAAATCTGCTTCCTGGCATTTTGCCCTTACTAAAATTCGACAATTGTTTCTTTTTGAGATAATGGTTCCTTTTTCAAACCATTATCTCTTTTTAATTAACCGAACTTACCAACTGTTGATGCTATAACAAACGCAGCATAAGTTAATATATAACCTACTGTAAAGTGTACTAAGCCTACAAGACGCGCTTGCACGATAGAAAGGGCTACTGGTTTGTCTTTCCACTTAACAATATTGGCAATAGGTGTGCGTTCATGGGCCCATGTAATTGTTTCTATAAGTTCTTGCCAATAACCACGCCAAGAAATTAAAAACATGAATCCGGTAGCCCAAATTAAGTGACCCAATAGGAACATCCAAGCCCAAACTGACAAGTTATTTACGCCGTAAGGGTTATAACCATTAATTAATGGAGAAGAGTTTAACCATAAATAATCTCTTAACCACCCCATAATATGTGTTGATGATTCGTTAAATTGGGTTGTATTACCTTGCCATAAAGTTATATGTTTCCAATGCCAGTAAAATGTAACCCAACCTATAGTATTAAGCATCCAGAACATTGCTAGATAAAAAGCATCCCAAGGTGATATATCACAAGTACCTCCACGACCAGGCCCGTCGCAAGGGAAGCTAAAACCGAAATCTTTTTTGTCGGGCATTAGCTTTGATCCACGAGCATCTAATGCACCTTTTACTAGAATAAGTGTTGTTGTATGTAATGCCAGCGCTATTGCATGGTGTACTAAAAAATCTCCAGGACCTATTTTTAGAAATAAAGAGTTTTTACCACTGTTTATAGCTTCTAACCAGTTAGGCAACCAAATCTGACTTCCAGCTGTTGTCGCTGGACTGTCTGCAGAAGAAAGTAATACGTCGAAGCCATAAACGGCTTTACCCGATGCTGCTTGAATCCACTGAGCAAAAACTGGCTCCACTAAAATTTGTTTCTCCGGTGTTCCAAAAGCCATCATTGTATCATTGTGAACATAAAGCCCTAATGTATGGAAACCTAAGAACAAAGACACCCAGCTTAAATGAGATATAATAGCCTCCTTGTGCTCAAGCATTCTAGCTAAAACGTTATCCTTGTTCACTTCTGGGTCATAATCTCTAACAAAAAAGATAGCTCCGTGGGCAAAAGCACCAACCATTAAAAATCCTGCTATGTATTGATGGTGCGTATATAAAGCTGCTTGTGTTACGAAATCTTTTGCTATAAATGCGTAAGCTGGTAAAGCGTACATATGCTGAGCGACTAATGAAGTAGCCACACCTAGGCATGCAAGAGCTAAGCCTAGTTGCATGTGTAACGACTCTGTAATTGTTTCAAAAAGACCTTTGTGACCTCTACCTAATCTTCCAGCTGGAGGCGTATGAGCCTCTAGGATTTCCTTCATAGAGTGACCAACTCCCCAGTTTGTACGGTACATATGTCCAGCTACTATAAATAGGATAGCAATAGCCAAGTGGTGGTGCGCTATATCCGTAAGCCACATTGCTTGAGTTTGTGGATGGAATCCGCCTAAGAATGTTAAGATAGCTGTACCAGAACCTTCTGATGTACTGAAAATGTGTTGCAAACTATCTGGATTTTCACTATAAGCACTCCAATTTCCAGCAAAAAATGGCTTCAAACCTGCTGGATGAGGCAGTACTGTTAGAAAGTTCCCCCAGTTAACATCTATTCCACGTGATTCTGGAATAGCTACGTGAACTAAATGACCTGACCATGCTAATGAGCTAACACCAAATAAGCCAGATAAATGATGGTTTAAACGTGATTCATTATTTTTGAACCAAGAAAGAGCTGGTGTAAAACGTGGCTGGAGATGCAGCCATCCTGCAAATAGTAATACTGCGGAAAGTATTAATAAGAATATCGATCCCGTATAAAGCTCAACATTTGTTCGCATTCCTATTGTATACCACCAGTGATAAACACCAGAAGTTGCCAGATCTACTGGATAAGGGGCTGCTGACTTTGTAAAAGCCTTTACTGCAGCTTCTCCAAAGTGTGGATCCCATATAGCGTGGGCTACTGGTTTAACTTTTAGTGGGTTTAATATCCATTGTTCAAAGTTACCTTGCCAAGCTACATGAAATAAGTGTCCAGAAGCCCATAAAAATATTACAGCCAGGTGGCCGAAGTGAGAAGAAAATATCTTCTGATACAGGACTTCTTCTGTCATCCCATCATGACTTTCGAAATCGTGTGCTGTAGCAATACCATACCAGATACGTCTCGTAGCAGGGTCTTGTGCTAAAGCTTGACTAAACTTAGGAAATTTTGTCGCCATAGATTAATTTATTTTTTTATAAATGCTTCTTTTTGGTTTTCAATCTTACTAGGGTCCTTATCCTACCGAGATAATTCTTGCTTCGAAAAATGCCCAAGTAGTACCAATACCACCTAAAAGATAGTGTGCTAGGCCTACTGCACGCCCCTGAGTAATACTAAGCGCTCGCGGCTGAATAGAAGGAGCTAGTTTAAGCTTATTATGTGCCCAAACTATGGATTCTATAAGTTCTTGCCAGTAACCTCTACCACTAAATAAGAACATCAAGCTAAATGCCCAAATAAAGTGTGCGCCTAAGAAAATTAAACCGTAAGCAGATAAAGCAGATCCATATGATTGTATTACTTGTGAAGCTTGAGCCCATAAAAAGTCTCTAAGCCAACCATTTATTGTAATAGCAGAATTTGTGAAGTTTCCTCCTGTTATGTGTGACACTGCCCCTTCTGGTGAAACGGTACCCCAAACGTCTGACTGCATTTTCCAACTAAAGTGGAAAATTACTATAGATATCGAGTTATACATCCAGAATAGACCCAAGAAAACATGATCCCAAGCTGAAACTTGACAAGTACCTCCACGACCAGGTCCATCACAAGGGAACCTAAAGCCTAAGTTAGCCTTATCGGGAATTAGTCTAGAACTACGAGCAAATAAAGTACCCTTCAGAAGGATAAGTACAGTTACGTGGATAGTAAAAGCATGGATATGGTGCACCATAAAGTCCGCAGTACCTAAATAAATAGGCATCATTGCTACTTTTCCATTTACACTAATAACATCACCGCCAAAGGCATAACTTGTTGTAGCTAAAGCGTTTGGAGCTGTGCCCTGGTTAGCTACAGTGTGTAAACTTTGAATCCATTGTGCAAAAACCGGCTCAAGTTTTATCGCTGAGTCTGAGAACATGTCCTTTGATCGACCAAGAGCGCGCATAGTGTCATTGTGAATATACAGTCCGAAACTATGCATTCCTAGGAATATACAAACCCAATTTAAATGTGAAATTATAGATTCTCTATGTCTTAATACTCTGTCAAGTAAGTTATTATACGACTGTGTAGGATCATAATCTCTAACCATAAATATTGAAGCATGGGCACCTGCACCAACTACACAGAACCCTCCAATCCACATATGATGTGTGAACAGTGATAGTTGTGTAGCATAATCTGTAGCTAAATAAGGGTAAGGAGGCATAGCATACATATGGTGTGCTACTATAATACTTAGTGATCCAACCATTGCAAGATTTATGGCTAACTGAGCATGCCAAGATGTTGTTAGTATTTCATATAGACCTTTATGTCCTTCACCAGTAAAAGGGCCTTTGTGTCCTTCTAATATATCCTTCAATGAATGCCCAATACTCCAATTTGTTCGATACATGTGGCCAGCTATAATAAATAGACAAGCTATCGCCAAATGATGATGAGCAGTGTCACTTAACCACAATCCCCCAGTTACTGGATTTAATCCTGACTTAAAAGTTAAGAAATCCGAGTACTCTCCCCAAGATAGAGTAAAGAATGGTTTCACACCTTCTTTAAAACTAGGGTATAGTTGGTTCATTAGCTCATGATTTGCTAGAAATTCATGCGGTAATGGTATTTCCTGCGGAGCTACCCCTGCATCCAATAATTTATTAATAGGTAAAGCTATATGGATTTGATGTCCTGCCCAAGATAGTGATCCAAGACCTAATAATCCTGCTAAATGGTGGTTAAGCATAGATTCTACGTTTTGGAACCATTCTAATTTTGGTGCTGATTTATGGTAATGAAACCAACCTGCAAAAAGCATTAAACCAGACATAAAAAGACCGCCTATTGCTGTCCAATACAATTCAATCTCATTTGTAATTCCAGCAGCACGCCATATTTGGAAGAATCCTGATGTAATTTGAACACCTTGAAAACCTCCTCCGACATCACCATTTAAAATTTCTTGTCCAACGATAGGCCAAACTATCTGAGCGCTAGGCTTTATAGCTGTTGGATTTGATAACCAGGCCGCATAGTTTGAAAAGCGGGCTCCGTGGAAAAACATTCCACTGATCCATAAAAATATAATAGAAAGTTGTCCAAAATGTGCACTGAAAATCTTTCTAGAAACATCTTCCAAAGAATTTGTTTGCGCATCAAAATCATGGGCATCTGCATGTAGGTTCCAAATCCAAGTGGTTGTTTTAGGGCCTTTTGCTAAAGAACGCGAAAAGTGTCCCGGCTGTCCCCACTTTTGGAAGGAAGTTGCTACAGGATTTTCCTCTGTGGAAACTTTGACTGTTTTAACACCCTGCTCAGTTGAGCTAAATATCATTGATATTCTCCCATCTAAAGATAAATAAATAAAATCTTCTAATTTCGTCTAATTAAAAAGATAACAAGTAAATAGTTACTATAATTATACTAGATAATTCAACTTAATTTTATTAATATCACTGCTAATTTAAAATTCATTTAACGCCCTTTGAATTTTATTTCTTCTGTTGTATCTAATAAACACTATTGTAACCTTTAAATAAGATAATTCTTATTATTTTGCAAAACTCAATTCTATATTTTGGGAATTTAAATTAGCTTGAAAATTTTCTCTAAAAAGAATACAATAACTCTACAAAGTTTCACAAGCTAAGCGGGTATAGCTCAGTGGTAGAGCATAACCTTGCCAAGGTTGGTGCCGGGCGTTCGAGTCGCCTTACCCGCTTTTTTCCTATTTTACCCAAACACTAGACATTTAATCCTTTACAAGAATATTATAAATAAAAATAAACAATACTATAGTTGGGGTACTAGGATTTGAACCTAGGAATAACGGAGTCAAAGTCCGCTGCCTTACCGCTTGGCGATACCCCATATCTTTTCATTAATCCTAATATCAAATTGTTAAAATTTCAACTTCTATTAAATAGACTTTATTTCCCTGTCTACTAACACAATAGAAGCTCAAGCAATAGCCTAAGGACTTTCCCAGATTTCTTTTTATAATAAAAAAGGCCCACTCCTTGGAGTGGGCTTTTTCCTCAGCCGTTTGCTAAATCTTTAGGATTAAGCAGCGATTGCTGGAGCTACAAGAGCTACTGGCATAGACTCAGCAGAAGCTAGGTCTAGAGGGAAGTTGTGAGCGTTACGCTCGTGCATTACTTCCATACCAAGGTTTGAACGGTTTACGATGTCAGCCCAAGTGTTGATAACACGACCTTGAGAATCAACAACTGATTGGTTGAAGTTGAATCCGTTTAGGTTGAATGCCATTGTAGAAACACCAAGAGAAGTTAGCCAGATTCCAACTACTGGCCATGCACCTAAGAAGAAGTGAAGAGCACGAGAGTTGTTGAATGAAGCGTATTGGAAGATTAGACGACCAAAGTAACCGTGTGCAGCTACGATGTTGTAAGTCTCTTCTTCTTGACCAAACTTGTATCCGTAGTTAGCAGACTCGTTCTCAGTAGTTTCACGGATTAGTGAAGAAGTTACAAGAGAACCGTGCATAGCAGAGAATAGTGAACCACCAAAAACACCAGCAACACCAGCCATGTGGAATGGGTGCATTAGGATGTTGTGCTCAGCTTGGAATACAAGCATGAAGTTGAAAGTACCAGAGATACCTAGAGGCATACCATCAGAGAAAGAACCTTGTCCGATTGGGTAAACGATGAATACAGCTGCTGCTGCCGCTACTGGAGCAGAGAAAGCAACACAGATCCAAGGACGCATACCTAGACGGTAAGAAAGTTCCCACTCACGTCCGATGTAAGAACATACACCAATGAAGAAGTGGAATACTACAAGTTGGTAAGGACCACCGTTGTATAGCCACTCATCAAGAGAAGCAGCTTCCCATACTGGGTAGAAGTGAACACCGATAGCGTTTGATGAAGGAACTACAGCACCAGAGATGATGTTGTTTCCGTAAAGAAGTGATCCAGCTACTGGCTCACGGATACCATCGATGTCTACTGGAGGTGCAGCGATGAAAGCGATGATGTAGCAAGAGATTGCAGTTAGTAGAGTAGGGATCATTAGACATCCGAACCATCCGATGTATAGACGGTTGTCAGTTGAAGTTACCCATGAGCAGAATTGCTCCCATACACTTACGTTAGCGCGACGTTGTAGAGTTGTAGTCATTTTATTTTTACCTTTTTTATATAAGTTTTAATTAATCTTTCCAGACTGATTGTCTGTTAACATATATTATGTTTTCTAACCAAATTTTTATCTTTAATTTTTTTATTAATTATTAAGTTAATAAAAATAAAGCTTTAAGATATATATATCTAATATTTGACTACCTTTGATTTTTGTATTATCATCATACGTGATGTAATTTTATGACACAAATAAGGGCCTATCGTCTAAGGGATCAGGACAGAGACCTTCTAAGTCTCTAATGTAGGTTCGAATCCTACTGGGCCTATTTTAGCTTAGATTAAGTAGGTACCTACTTAATCTAAGCTAAATCCTAAGCTGTTACTTCGAAAACTTTTTCAAAGATAACTTTCACTTTGTCTCCGGAATTCATAGTATCTAATGGATCTCTTCTTAATCTATGCCTTAGACATAAACTAATGATTTTCCCAATGTCTTCAGCAGTTACTTCAGCTCTCCCATCAAACGCAGCAGCAGCCTTTGCAGCTCTGTTTACAACAATGTCACCTCTAAGGCCATCAACATTAAGCTCTGAACAAACTTGTGATATTTTTATTCTTAAATCTTTGGAAATTTTGACTTCAGGAAGTAATTCTTTTGCTCTGAGAATATTATTTCTTAATTCTTGTTGTTCTTTTTCATAGGTTTTTAGTAACTCTTCAGGGTTAGCGTCAAAATCAATCCTTTGTTGTACGATATTTACTCTTTGTTTTGGATCTGCGATTGTTCTAATTTCAGCGTGCATCCCAAATCTATCAAGTAGTTGTGGTCTTAATTCACCTTCTTCAGGATTTCCTGACCCAACCAGTACAAATTGTGCTGGATGTTTTATCGAAATACCTTCACGCTCTACGGTATTCCATCCTGAAGCTGCTGAATCTAAAAGAACATCAACGAGATGGTCATCAAGCAAATTAACTTCATCAACATAAAGTATTCCCCTGTTTGCTTTAGCTAAAAGCCCAGGTTCAAACGATTTAACACCCTCCGTTAAAGCTTTTTCAATATCGATTGTTCCACAAACTCTGTCTTCAGTGGCTCCTAACGGTAGGTCTATCATAGGCACCTTTTTTTTGCTCGACATTAAAGTTTGACCAGCCTCAAACATTTCTCTGATAGCTTCGCTCATAAATTCTGGATCTGTGGGCGAAGAGTTGAATGGATCATCTGTTACCACATCAATTTCTGGAAGTATATCTACAAGTGCCCTAATTGTTGTCGATTTACCTGTGCCTCTATCTCCCATGATCATCACACCACCAATCCTAGGATCAGTTACGTTGAGAATTAAGGCTAGTTTCATTTCACTCTGGCCAATGATACCCGTAAAAGGGAAAACGCGTCGTTTTTCTTTAGTTTGAACCATGTTTATTCAATTTATCCTATACTTTTTTACGATTCAAATTTATTAACCCTGCACTTTTAGTAAAATAAATCCTACACTCAAACCAATTAGTGTAATAATAAACATAGTTATTGCTACTTCTAATATTTCGTTCATTTTCCCTCTATATATATATGTAATATACGCTTTCTATTTTCTAAAAACCATTTCTTCCCCAGACTACTAATGCTAGAGATATGCTAAACATAGCCATTAATGAAGACCAACCTAACGTTAAAATGTCCATATAATTTACCTAAAAATCAAAACAATTATAGATCAAAAATCCCTATTCTATTATTTTATCATGATTTTATTTCACTTATCTACTTGATTTTTATAGGAGAGAAGGGGATTCGAACCCCTGGTACAAAATTTTGTACGTCAAATTAGCAATTTGAAGCTTTCAACCACTCAGCCACCTCTCCAGAATTATCTTCTCGACGATTTTAACAGCATTTATGAAAATAAATCCATTGTCAGAACAATAAAAAATATTACTAATCCCATTAGTGCTATATCCACAAAACGATCTGGTTGTTCGTCTCTATATAAAGATTCTTGAATTAAAGCTCCACTACTTTCAACGTTTGGTTCGCGATAAATTATTAGACCAAGTATAGTGGCAGATATTAAGAACCATAAGACCAATATATAATCAATATTTTTCATCCAAGTTTAAAAATTTAATTTTTTACCAACTAGCCTTTCTCACACCCGGTAGTAACCCATCATGCGCCATTTCGCGTAATACATGTCTTGAAAGTCCAAAATCTCTATAATAAGATCGGCTTCTTCCAGTAACCCAACATCTATTTTTTACCCTCACCTTTAAACTATTTCTTGGTAGTCGTTCTAGCTTTGAGCTTATTTCAAATTTTTCTTCTATACTTTCAACTCTTTTTAATTTTTCACGTAGTTCTCTTCTTATAGGTTCGTATTTCTTTGAAAGAGCTATTCTTTTTTTTTCTCTTTCAATCATATTTTTTTTTGCCATTATTTTTTTATTCTTAAAATATAGGTTTTTCTGATTTTTTAATATTTAATTCTTTCAACTTTTTCAGCATTACACTAAAGTATTCTTTTAAAAACAATTCAAGGTTATTATAGTTTGATGTATTCACTTTATTAATAAAGTCTTGATTTGACATATAAATCTCCTCAACAAAATCATTTTCTGAAACCGAAGCATAATTTTTGTTTTTTAGATCAACAAAACTCAACTGTTCTGAAATCGACCACGACCATTTGAATAACTTAAAAAGTGACGCAAATAACTGTAATATGAAGTTTCGTCCGTAAAATATTTTTGCTTCTTGTCCTGAAAGTTTTTGACAGGTATCTATAATTTCTTTCGGAGTCCACCTCTCGTTAGTTATTAGAGGTATTCTTCTATTTTTTCCTACGGGCAATGTAAGACTTTTTACGATTGAATTTGCAATATCTTGAGCATCAATATACATTGCTCTTCTTTCTGAAGAAGGTACTACTATTGTTTGCTGATCTAGTATCGATACTGCATATTGGCTTATTACACCTTGAAACAAATTCGGCAAATAAAAAATTGTATAACCAACACCAGAACTCACTAGGTTTTTTTCGAACCTTAGTTTAAGTTGCATAAAAGGAATTTGATCCTTTTGGTGGCCGCCCAGTATTGAAAGGAAAATATACTTTTTAATCCTAGCTTTTTTAGCTATATCTAGCAAATCATTCTTTCCAATCCAATCAACAGCTTCTGCAGTCAAAAAACCATAAGGTCTTGTTGTCGAAGCATCTATGATACAAGTTGTTCCTTTCAATGCCTTTGGGAGACTTTGCTTTATAGAAAGGTCACCATATACAAGATCAGCTCCCCACTCTTTTAAAAAGCTTCCTTTTCGTAAGTTTCTAACCAGACACTTTACCTTAAAACCTTCAGCTAGAGCCTGTTTGGCTACTTGCCTTCCAACAGTACCCGTGGCTCCTATTATAAGTATACTCATACTGTTTGCTATTAAAATTTGTGATTAAATTCCGTTTAGGTAGAGAGGGACTCGAACCCTCACGATTTTAATCGCTACATTTTGAATGTGGTGCGTCTACCGATTCCGCCATCTACCCTAGGTTTTTAATCTATTTAATTTTATTAAATGAACTTCTAAAAACTATTTTGATCCAGAGCCAGATTTATTTTAACAATAAATTTATCCAGAATACAAGTAAGGTATATTATCCATTAAGAACGTTGGCGCTTAAAAAATAACCTTTTGATCCAATGAGACTCTAAATCTAAAAAAGGTATTTTTTGACCGGTTATTCTTCTCGCGGTGTCTTTTAAAGATTGAGATATCAAAGATTTATTTTTATCTTTTACTATAGGTTCACCTCGGTTTGTAGAAATTATAATATTTTTATCCTCTGGTATGACACCAATAATGTTCGTAGATAAGATATCTACAATATCGTCAACCGAAATCATGTTGTTCCGCTGTACCATTTCTGGTCGAACCCTATTGATCACTAAGTTTACTTTCTCTATTTGCTTCGAAAGCAATAAACCTATTACTTTATCAGCATCTCTGATTGAAGCTAGCTCTGGCGTTATCACGACCAGGGCTTCTTCTGCAGCAGCTATGGATATTCGAAATCCTTCATCTATACCCGCAGGAGAGTCAATCAATATAAAGTCAAACTTTTCCCTCAGTTTTGAGATTATACCTATCATTTCATCTTCACTTAGAGATCTCTCTTCACGGTTTTTCGTTAAGGATAGAAGAAGTAAATCCCCTTCTGTTTGTTTATCGCGAACTAGTGTCTGTTCTATAGTGCATTTGCCATCTAAGAAATCGAAACAGTTAAACACAATACGATTTTCAAGGCCTAACATTAGGTCTAAATTTCTTAGTCCTGTGTCGGCATCTATAAGTAGAACTTTAGAACCTAACTCGCTTAAACAAACTCCCAAATTAGCTGTGACTGTTGTTTTACCAACCCCACCTTTGCCAGAAGTAACTACTATAGTACGGGACATAGATTTTCTACCTTTTATGCAAAGTGTTAAAAATTTTATTTTACAGTTTCACATAAGTATAAAACAAAATACAAACCTAGCCTTCTCGACGTACATACGGCATAAATGATAGTGCCCTTGCCAGCTTTACTTTACGTTGTATTTTTTTTTGTTCTTGTACATTCAATTTTGTCATACGTCTGTGCAAAACTTTACCTTGGTGCGTTGTAAAAACTTCTAATTCTAGAACTTCTTTCTCAATTTTGCTCTTATCTATTCTCATACTCTTTATTACTATTTTATCTCTTTAAATGTTTCATGCTTTTTTGTTAAAGGGCAGTACTTCTTAATTTCTAGGCGGTTTGGTGTGTTTTTTCGGTTTTTTGTCGTAGTGTAACGATAAACCCCTTCATTAGATCTAAATTCAAGGTTTATGACGATGCGAGATGTCTTTTTTTTTGCCATTTTTATTTATACAAAGAAAAATATTGAGTGTGTTTTGTTTTTATTTAAAAATGTTTTTGTGATAGAATAATTATAGACTAATAGCATGATTTTTATCAAAGCCTATTAACAATTTCGGTTTACTTATAAACAAAGGAGAAAGTTTAGATGACGCCTTCGTTACAAGCATTACTTACAAGTGTGCTCCTTGGAATATTTGTTGTTGTTATACCTATTACAGCGGCTTTAATATTTGTAAGCAATAAAGATAAAGTTGTTCGCAATTAACTTTTGTTTCTTTCATTAAAAAAATGTACTTGAAATTATTAATGAAAGAAATATTTAACCCGAAGCTTACCGTATTGGCTCAGGCGGGATTTGAACCTGCGACCTTGGGCTTATGAGTCCCCTGCTCTAACCTCTGAGCTACTGAGCCTAGATAAATATTAATTGATAAATTATCAGTTTGTAAAGGTTTACATCGTTTTTATAAAAAGCCAATAAAAGCTAGTTTAATTCTGTATTCATATTCTCTAATTTAAAGTTTCGTTTCTAATAGTGTATTTCTCAATAAAATAAACAGCTTTTATTCCCAACGAATTTATTTCCTTTTTTTCTAAGAATATTAAATAGTTATTTAAAGTCACCAGGTTAGTAAACTCAGCTATAAAATTTATAAAATCTTTAACGTCTTTATTATAAAGCATCTGTATAATGTTCCAAAAAAAAATTGTTTCTACGAATAAAAATCTTCAAGTATAAAACGAAATATACATTTATAACAAGTATTTTTAATTGACTTCAGCAATGCTAACTTTCTTTTAAGTTCACTCTATTTACGTATTTTACTTACTAAAGTTTTATTTTTATATGAATTCTTTTTGAATTCATTTTTTTTTCAAATTAATATAGTTTTTGTTGTAAAATTATAACTAAACTTAATAATCGTGTAAAAAAATGTTCACACTGAAAATTGTTGTATACACCACTGTAATCTTTTTCATCTCTCTGTTTACATTTGGTTTACTTTCGAGCGATCCTTCTCGTAACCCAAACAGAAAAGATATCGATTAACCACTATATGTTAAAATTACATCTGCTGTATTAATCAACTGCTGTAATTTTAACTCTTTTTTATTAAAAAAATCACTAAATTCTTAATAATATATATTAACTTAATAAACAGATTAACTATTCATGAAAAAGGCATTTGTATTAGAAGGTCCGCTTGTTCTTCGGCTATTTCGTACGATAATGATACTTATTTTTGCTCGCTTAGGCAATTATATTCCTATACCAGGTATAACGGAAGTCGAATCTTTTTATGAAAGCTCTTTCCGAAATACATCAATTTATAATTTAAGTGCTCTTTCTGGCGGCTCTAATGTTATTAGCATATTAACTCTAGGTTTAGGTCCATTTTTTAGCGCTAGTCTAGCAGTTCAATTTCTTGTTAAGCTTTACCCAGCTTTTGAAAAACTTCAAAACGAAGAAGGTGAAGAAGGCCGCAAAACCATTGTTCGCTATACAAGAATACTTACAGTTCTTTTCTGTATCATAGAAAGTTTTTTCTTATCAAACTCTCTAAGGTCATTTGTTTTTAATTGGAACTCTATTTCATACTTTGTCGTTGCGGCTGCTGTAACAACAGGTTCATTAGTTTTAGTTTGGCTGAGTGAAGTTATAACAGAGCGTGGTATTGGTAATGGTTCTTCTCTTTTAATTTTAATAGGTAATCTATCAAGGTTTCCAGATTTTTTAATAAATAAAGACGATTTTGATTCTTTAAACGTCAGCTCTCAAAGTAATCTTTATATTATTTATATAATAATTACTCTAGTGTCGATGCTTATTTTCAGTACTCTTTCCCAGGAAGGTGCCCGAAAAATACCCGTGGTTTCAGCCAAACAACTGATAGATGGTGTTGAAGATGATATGAGGCGTTCTTATATACCTATAAGATTTGGCCAAGCTGGTGTCGTTCCAATTATTTTTTCTTCGTCAATACTTTTATTTTTAACCACATCAATAAAGCAACTTCCTAATGCGAATATTGCTACAAGAGTTATTTTAGATTCAGTAAATCTTCAGCAGATATTTTACTTTTTTACTTTTCTTGTTCTAATTATATTTTTCAGTTTTTTTTATACCTTGATAATCTTAAGCCCTTCAGACATAGCGAAAAATCTTAAGAAAATGTCGTCTGTTATTCAAGATACAAAGCCCGGCGTAGCCACAAAAGTATATATTCGAAAATTCATATTACAAGCTTCTTTTGTTGGTTCAATACTTCTTTCTGCATTAATTTTAATCCCTTCTATCCTTGCCGCAGCTTTGGGTGTTCATCCTTTGTCAATCTCTGGGATAACTTCACTTATTTTATCTTTTAGTATAATTAATGATACCGTTCGCCAAGTATTAGCCTATAGAGATACTCGTAAATTTCTTCTTCTAGCTGAGTAACTTGTTCGATAAGAAATTTAGAAGAGGCTAAGTTTTAGCCCTTTACCTTTCGAAGTTTTTGTTTTGCAGTAAATCTTGCCTTTCAGCTTTAAAGGAAGATAAAATCTATCTTGTCTTTTTTCGAATTGATCAATTCATATATAAATGAAAACAGAAAATTTTTTTATCTCTAGTTAATAAAAAAAAATTTCTGTTTTCATTCTAATAAACAATTATTTTCTATGCATCTTTTTAGTAGCAATTAATTCAACTGCTATTATATTGGCTGGGTAAATAAACCCAGGCCTTATTCTTATTTAGCTCTTCGAAGCTTTAAAATTTTTTTAATCTTCGATTTATAGTAAGTACTATACCTTGCATTTTCCTGGTAGCAACTGGTTGACGGTGAAGTACAGTTGTCCATACAGAGTGCTTTTTTTGTTTACATCTATATTTTGTAATATCGCGGGGAGGGTTGTGTTCACTATTTTACGAGTATCTTGCCCCGTGCAGCCTTATCCTTAGGACCAAGAAGGTTATTCTATATGGTTTAACCTAAATTGTAATGTGTGGCTCTATATTCAAACGGAGCTCATAATTCGTGTCTTTTGGCTTATAAAAAAGTTTATTCGTAATTTTCGACTTTTTTTCTGGTGGCTTTATGACTAATTAGCTCTTGAAGAAAATTTGCTGCGGACCCTATTACTATTTACTTAAAAATATAATTAATATATAATAGTGCTGTATTCAAAAATCCTCAGTAGCTCAGTGGTAGAGCAATCGGCTGTTAACCGATTGGTCGTAGGTTCAAATCCTACCTGGGGAGCTTTACTAAAAAAAAAAACTTCTATTAGGTACTCTTATAAGAGTAGAATTCCTGAGAAAACTTTCAACTTTTATTATTCTAGGCTTACCTATTATGTACGAAGGAATCAGTCAAAATATTTTACCTGTCTTTTCTTTAGCAGGTGTTGAGGTAGGTACACACTTTTATTGGGATATTGGTGGTATAAAACTTCACGGTCAAGTTTTTATTGTTTCATGGATAGCTTGTGCGGCAATACTTGCTGTAACTATTGCAGGAACAAGAAGTTTAGAAAGAATACCGAAGGGCCTTCAAAGCTTCGCAGAATTCATTTTTGAATTTATTGAAGACATAGCTAAAAATCAAATCCACGAAGAAGAGGATTACCGTACATGGTTGCCATACATCGGTACATTATTCCTTTTTATTTTCGCTTCTAATTGGTGCGGAGGTTTATTACCTTTAAAATTTATCGAACTGCCTGCAGGTGAATTAGCTGCACCGACAAACGATATTAATACTACAGTTGCTCTAGCTTTATTAACCTCTTTGAGCTACTTTGCTGCTGGTCTATCTAAAAAAGGTATTGGTTATTTTAAACGTTATGTTCAACCAACACCTGTTTTACTACCTATTAATATATTAGAAGATTTTACAAAACCTTTATCTTTGAGCTTCCGTCTTTTTGGTAATATTCTTGCCGACGAGCTTACAGTCGCTGTATTAGTACTTTTAGTTCCTGTAATTATTCCTTTACCTATAATGGTTCTTGGTATTTTTGCAAGTTCAATCCAAGCTTTAATCTTCGCGACTCTATCTGCAGCTTACATTGGTGAAGCACTTGAATAAAATTTAACATTCAATTTCTAGTGATTCTCTAGTAAAAAAAAAGAAATTTGTTAATTTAAAAAAAAATATATATATAGTAAATTTTTCACAAAAGGTTTAATATGAATCCTATTATTTCTGCAGCTTCTGTAATTGCCGCTGGTCTTTCTGTTGGTTTAGCTGCTATTGGTCCTGGTATCGGCCAAGGTAGCGCTGCTGGTCAAGCTTTAGAAGGTATTGCTCGTCAACCAGAGGCTGAAGGTAAGATTCGAGGTACTCTACTTCTATCTCTAGCTTTTATGGAAGCCCTTACTATTTATGGTCTTGTAGTAGCCTTATCGCTGCTTTTCGCAAACCCATTCACAGCGTCTTAATATAGATCATTTTTTTTTTAACTTCAAGGTAGATTATATTTTGAAGTTAAAAATCCATAAGAAAACATTCAAAAATGTCACATTAAAATAAAATGTTCAACTCCTTACTTTCATCAGTCATCATTATTATTGGAGCAGAAGGTGAAGGCGGACTTTTTGATTTCAATGCAACTTTACCTTTAATGGCCGTGCAGATTATTCTTTTATCTATACTGCTAAACTTCATTTTTTACAAACCTTTAACGGATACTATTTTAGAAAGACGAAGCTTTGTAGAGAAATCGTTAAAGGATGCTAAAGAGTTCTTATCAAAAGCTGAAAAACTTTCTAAGGATTACGAAGAAAAGGTTGCTTTAAGTCGAAAAGAAGCGCAGCTATTAGTAAGCAATGCTGAAAAAGAGGCTGGAGAAGTCGTTTCTGTAGAAGTTCTCATAGCTCAAAAAGATGCTCAGCGTATCGTTAAAGAAACAGCTCAAGAGCTAGAAAAGCAAAAAACTCAGGCAATTACTATTTTAGAGGGCCAAGTTGATTCATTCGCAAAAGACATAAAAAGTAAGCTTATTCTTATTTCTTAAGACATAAAACTTTTGAAATAAATCTTTCAGCTTTTAATTAGCAAATTATTAATTTAAATTTCTATTAAAGTGATTATTAATAGCATGAATATTGCCAGTGGGTATTTTTTAAATGCTCTTTCTTTACTTAGTCATTCAGAAGGAGGTTTTGGTTTCAACTCAGATATCTTTGAGACGAATATAATAAACTTGGCGATTCTTTGGTTTGGACTATTCACATTTTTAAAAGATCCTCTAACCGCTACACTTTCCCAACGTAAAGAAACAGCTCAACTTATTATCCAGGATGCTGAAGAGCAGCTAGAGCAAGCAAAATTGCGCTTAGCTGAAGCTGAAAAGCAGGCAAGTCAACTTAATCTTGTCTTAGATCCTATTAAAAAAGAGGCGGATGCTTCTGTGGAAAGGGTAAGAAATTCGGTATTATCTCAAGGCAAGAAGGACATTGAGTCTATAGCACTTGGCGCTAAAAAGCAAATTTTTTCTCTTGAAAACCAAATGAAAGAAGAAGTTTTTTTTCATATCGTAAACCTTTCTTTAAAGCGAGTTCAGTCACAACTAGAGACAGACTTAAGCCAAGAGATGCAGCTTAAAATTATTGATGCAAGTATTTCAAGATTAGGAGGGTTGTCGTGATAGATAAAACGGTTGCTTCTAGGGTTGCTTTGCCTTATGCAGAAGCTTTGCTTGATTTTGCAAAAAAGGTCAATGGTACTGATGAGTCAACTAACGATGTTAATGTTATACATCAATTTGTCTCAAATTCAAAAGATCTTGAGCGTTTCCTTGCGAATCCTGTAATTACAAAAACGTCTAAGAAAAATGTCCTTGTGGATTTATTCGGTGATTACATATCAGTCTCAACTATCAAGTTTTTAATGTTGTTAGTCGATAAGAATAGAATCCAGTATTTAAAGTATGTTGTTATGGCTTATATAGCTTTAGCAGCCAAAGAGTCTTCTAGTGAGATCGCTGAGGTAACTTCTGTAACCCATTTATCTTCAGATCAGCAAGAAAAACTTAAAGTCAGACTTAAAGCATTACGTGGTATTTCAAACATTGAGTTGGTTCTAAAAGTAAACCCCCGTCTCCTTGGTGGCTTTGTTGTCCAAATAGGTTCTTCTGTTTTGGATTTTAGCCTTTTAGGAGCTTTACAGAAAATGGAAAACCATTTTCAATCTGCCACTCTTTAATAAAAAATATCATTATTTTTTAACCGGTTAAACTGTTTAAACAATAAGTTCTTATGGTAAATATTCGTCCAGATGAAATTAGTAGTATTATTCGACAACAGATAGAGACTTACGAGCAGAATGTTCAAGTTTCAAATGTTGGTACAGTTCTTCAAGTTGGAGACGGTATTGCCCGTGTTTATGGGTTAGACGATGTTATGGCAGGTGAACTTTTAGAGTTTGCAGACCAAACTGTCGGTATCGCTTTAAACTTAGAAACAGACAACGTTGGTGTTGTACTTATGGGTGACGGTCGAGATATCCTTGAAGGTAGTACAGTGAAAGCTACAGGAAGAATTGCTCAGATTCCTGTAGGCGACGCTTATTTAGGTCGTGTAGTAGATGCTCTAGCTCGTCCTATTGACGGTAAAGGTAATATCGCATCGAATGATAGTCGTTTAATTGAGTCTATGGCTCCGGGTATTATTTCTCGTCAGTCTGTTTGCGAACCTCTTCAAACAGGTATCACAGCAATTGACGCTATGATTCCCATAGGTCGCGGCCAGCGTGAGCTTATTATCGGAGATCGTCAGACTGGTAAAACAGCTGTAGCTATCGATACAATTATTAATCAGAAAACAGAAGATTGTGTTTGTGTTTACATAGCTATTGGTCAAAAAGCCTCATCTGTAGCTCAAGTTGTTACAGCTCTTAGTGAGCGCGGCGCGCTTGACTATACAATAATTGTCGCAGCTAACGCAAATGATCCGGCAACGCTTCAGTATATCGCTCCTTACACGGGTGCCGCTCTTGCAGAATACTTCATGTATAAAGGTCGCGCTACTCTTGTAGTATACGATGATTTATCAAAGCAAGCTTCTGCTTACAGACAAATGTCTCTTCTTTTAAGACGTCCACCCGGCCGTGAAGCCTACCCTGGCGATGTTTTTTATTTACACTCTCGTTTGCTTGAGCGCGCTGCTAAACTTAATACTTCACTTGGCGGCGGTAGCATGACAGCTCTACCTATCATCGAGACTCAAGCTGGTGATGTTTCTGCTTACATACCAACAAACGTAATTTCAATTACGGATGGCCAAATCTTCCTTTCGGGCGATTTATTTAATGCAGGTATACGACCAGCGATCAATGTGGGTATTTCTGTTTCTCGTGTGGGTTCAGCAGCACAAACTAAAGCTATGAAACAAGTAGCAGGTAAACTTAAGCTTGAACTTGCTCAATTTGCAGAGCTTGAAGCATTTTCACAGTTTGCTTCAGATTTAGACCAAGCAACACAGAACGAACTAGCTCGAGGCCAAAGACTTCGTGAAATACTTAAACAAGATCAATTTGCTCCTTTAGCCGTATGGGAACAAACAGCCTACATTTACTCGGGGATCAAAGGTTACCTTGATGATGTGCCTGTACGTGATGTTAAAGGTTTTGTAAGACGTCTTTGTCAATACATTAAATCTAACAAATCTAAGTTTACAGAAATTTTAGAGTCCGAAAAAAAACTTAGTCCTGAAGCAGAAGAGATTTTGATTGCTTCAATCAAAGAATTAAAGGCTATTAAATAAATAAGCCTTTGCTTAACTTATTATTAAGTTAAGCAAAGGAATTAAAAATAATTTACTCATCTATTTTCAAGCCACCTAATTTTTTCAAAAAATACCTTTCAAAAGATATTTTTGCCCTATTTGAACTACCACCTATATAAATCTTATTGTTTGCCCTAAAGATCCACAACCTAGAGTAAGATATAAAGCTTAAAATAGTACTTGTTATTAATAGAACAAAACCTAGATATACAAAAGGAATCCCAGGGTCGCTTTTTATGTCAATTCCTGTTGCAGGCAATATCTCGTTGAAGAGAAATCCTTTACCCTTAAACTCAAAATTTTCCCCTTCCACAACTTTTTTTAAGTACTCACCCTTCTCGTCATATAAATAAATTTCCTTTTTCAAGCCTTTTATCAAGATGTTTTTGCTAGAGCTAACATCATTGTTAAACTTTAGCGTCGAGATCCAACGGTTACCACCTGGAGTTTTTATCTTTTTTGCTTGGTAAAGAACTTCTTTTTCATTTTCTACCGATTTTCCACGTAAACCAATGATGTCCCAGTCGCTCTGATATAGTGTTATATCTTTATAGTGCATTGGGTTGTTTACCGATATAATCTTTCTTTTTATTTCTTCACCTTTATTATTAACTAAAGATATATCTGTATAAAATTGATTTATGGTTTCGCTTTTTGTATAGTCAATCCAAAAATTATTTACTCTAAGGCTTGTCTTTATGGGTATTTTACTAAAGTAACCAGCTTCTAAAATATTCTGCAAGTGAAAACTTTCTGTTTTCGGTATCATTTCTTGACCGCCATAACCTATTAAAGCCCCAAGCAAAGCCCCTATGAATATTTGTATAATGCTTATATGCACAAAAATAGGAGCTATTCGTCCTATAATTCCTTTATAGCTATATATAGAATTACCTTGTTGAAATATGTTGTATGTTTCTCTATTAAATATGTATACAATTTCAGATAAATCTATATCTTTTATTTTAATTTTTAAATCTATTTTTCTTAATTGTTGCTTCCTGTATAAAAATCTCCAGTGTTTTGATATTTTTAGCATAGGTAATTGCTGCGTAAAACTACACGTAGTTAAGCTCAGTCCTAATAACACTAAAAGGTTTAGATACCACCAAGATTTATAAACATCATCTAGAATAAAAAACTTTATTATTTTCCAGTTTAATACCTCAAAAAATTTTCCGCTGTCGGGATAGTTTTCTTTGTAAAAAGCTAAGCTTTGATTTTGTTCTATAATTGTCCCAAAAATACTAAAGCCAGCAATTATTAGTAAAATAAATATTGCAAACCTTAAATCGCTAAGTAATAGAAGTATTTTTTTATAGACTTTGTCTGTATAGGTTTTTAGATCCTTCTTTTTCATCTACTTTTAATATTTTTCTAAGTATAGATTTTTTAACAAATTAAATTGTATAATATTATTACAAAATATTATTTGTTAAATATTCATAAATTCGCGGTTAAACATAATGTTTAATACTCTTCTCAGCATACAGCTTTCATTACAATCTGCTTCATTTAGAGTCATTTCTGTATTTCAAAACCATCTTTCCAGAGCCTCCTCTACTAGGTTAAAAGCTCTCTTAACCTCTAGAAATTCGCTCGCGGCTTCGCTATCAACTTCTCAGAATTCTTCTCTGGTTGAAAATAACTCCTCGACTTCTATACTATACACATTTGACCACGGAGAGAGCCTTTTTTTACCTGTTTATAATACACAATTTCACGTTATTGTTAATAAAGCAAATCAGGCTCTTACACTAACTTCTAGGCCCCCTTTTATTCAAAAAGGTTATAAACCACTTATACCTATTTTTCTTGATAAAAGCGATGCCTTAGACTTTTTTTATAAATGTTTTTACGCTGTCAATCATAGTTTTTCTAAAGGTAAGTATCGCTTAGGTATTGAAAAAGTTAATATAAAAGCTTATGATCTGTGGGCTTCCAATAATAAGAACAGCGCGAATATTGTCCACGTAGTAACGGATTCTTCTAAGATTTTTCAACTACCTATTTATGTACGTAATTCTCTAGCATCTTATTGTCCTAAAGTTGAAGTTGTCTTAAGTAAAACATTAATTAGAAATATAAGTAAAATAAGAAGTAATAAAATATCTTTTCGAACTGTCGGGCCTCTTGAAGACTTATTTTCTTCAAATTATTATAATGAAATGCTCATAGATTCCGAGCATAGTAGAATTCATAAAAAAGAGATTTCTAACAGAAATTCCCTTGAGTCTGATTTTCGCTACCTTCTAGAATTAAGGTCTAAATGTTCCTCTCTTATTTCTGACTTTGAAGACGCTGAGCTTAAGCTCTGGTATGATATAAAAAGACTAAAAACAGGTCCTATTAAGGAAAAGTTAGAAATGTTTTTTAATGGGCCTGAAAAAAACTTTTCAAAAGACAAAGATGACTTAGATTCTTTTATTAGGATTATTAAAAGAGATGAATTTTATTCTTTTTCAAGGTTTTTTTTCCAGTTCTTAACCACAGGTGTAGTTGTAAAATATTTTTATCCTGAACTTTTAATTGTATTAGCTCAATTAGAGTCAATCAATACGAGAAAAAAATCCACTTTAAGCCAACTTATGATCTGTGAATCTAAACTTATGTCTATTTTAATAAATAGATACAAAAACCTTTTAAAGTATCCAATATCAAAAGTTGATATAGAAAATGAACAAGTTCTCTCTAAGAAAATTGAACAGTTTAATCAGCTACATCTTGCGGATATGTACGGCTTTCATATCTACATAGACGGTAAGCTTTCCAAAATCGATCCTACTTTTCTAAAGATAGAAGATCTTTCAGATTATATTGGAAAAAACTCTGAAAATCGTTTCACTAAAGATACAAATTTAACTATTAAAATAGACAGAATACCAGGAGATTTGATCAAACAACATCTTATGAATAATAAAATTGTTTTTAACTGAATTTAGGATTTTTATGTTGGGCTGGTTTAAAGAGCATAATTAATGGGACTATTAAATCTTTTATTTCTATAGTATAATGTTGGGAAGTGATAAATACCTCCTGTGCGGGCATAGTTTAGTGGTAAAACCTCAGCCTTCCAAGCTGATGATCGGGGTTCGATTCCCCGTGCCCGCTCATTATATTAAAAGTTTATAATAGCTGGCGTAGCTCAATTGGTAGAGCAGCTGATTTGTAATCAGCAGGTTAAGGGTTCAAGTCCCCTCGCTAGCTATAATTTCAATTTATTTTTATAAATAACTTGTTTTCAAGCAAATATTGTAATTTATAGTATAATTAAACAAAAGAAATCATTATAGTCATTAACTAAATGGTTAAAAATATCTTTCTTAATATTCCATTGGAGGAAACATAATGTCTGGAGGTTCAACGGGAGAACGTCCCTTCGTTGATATCATTACAAGTATTAGATACTGGATTATTCACAGCATCACAATACCTTCACTTTTCGTAGCAGGCTGGCTTTTTGTTGCCACAGGTTTAGCTTACGATATTTTTGGTACCCCTCGTCCTAATGAGTATTTTACTGCGGATAGACAGCAAGTTCCACTTGTAAATGACAGGTTTAGCGCTAAGCAAGAACTAGAGGATTTAACAAAGAGTTTATAAGAAAAAGAAAGGAGATTTACAAAGTAATGTTAAATAACAATCAGCCCGTAGCTTATCCTATCTTTACTTTCCGTTGGCTAGCTATACATGGATTAGCAATTCCTACAGTTTTCTTTCTAGGTGCTATAACATCTATGCAATTTATTCAAAGATAATAGAGTCGGAGAAATTTCTATGAGCGGTCCAAATCCTAACAAGCAGTCTGTAGAGTTAAATCGTACATCTCTTTATTGGGGATTACTTCTTATATTCGTTCTTGCAGTATTATTCTCAAGCTATTTCTTTAACTAATTTTTAGTTTTAGCTTTTAGTAGCGTTGAAGGAATTTTGTAGATAACCATTAATAAAGGATTAATTTTATAATATGTCAAATACTGGGCGCATACCACTTTGGCTAGTTGCAGTTGTGGGCGGGTTAGCTGTTATTACAATGTTAAGCTTATTCATTTTTGGATCTTATTCAGGTCTAGGCTCTTCATTATAAAGCGTAAAAGTATCTTGCTCCGCATGAAAAGATAATGAATCATCTCTTTATGAATGATCCTTATGTTGTTTTCCTAGAAACCTCGAATAAGTTTTACTATCGATGATTCTAGGAAAACTTGCATTTTTCTATTTAAGAAACCTTCTCCTGCTCAATATAAATGAACAAAAAAGCCATTGAAATGCCTGGGAAAAAAAGTCCTACTAATGGTACAAGAATTGAAGGTAAATAAGGAGCTGTCATATTCTTTTCTGTTATTTTTACTTTAATTATACAACAGATAAATATAATACATAAAAATTTATCTATCAACTATACCCCCAGGGGAATTCGAATCCCCGTCGCCTCCGTGAAAGGGAGATGTCCTAGGCCTCTAGACGATGGGGGCTTTGAAACTTTTCATTATCAACAAGACAATACTAGCACACAAACTAGGTGTAGTCAAGTTTTTTTCTTTCTTAAACTTTATGTTTACATGTTTCCTTCTATTTTAAAGCTTAATAATCTATCTGCTTCCTGCGCAAACTCCATAGGAAGTTTGTTAAATACTTGTTTACAAAATCCCATCATAATTAAGCTCACTGCTTTCTCGATAGATATTCCGCGTTGAAGGAAATAAAATATCTGCTCTTCTCCAACCTTTGATACAGAAGCTTCATGTTCAATTTTTGCTGTAAAGTTTTGTACTTGTATGTAAGGAAATGTATTTGCCTCTGCTTGATTACTTATCAAAAGAGAATCGCACTGTGAGTAATTTTTAGCATTGTATGCTCTTGGACCTACTTGTACTAATCCTCTATATGTATTTTTTGACCTCCCAGCAGAAATTCCTTTGGATATTATGTTACTTTTTGTATTTTTTCCTATGTGTATCATCTTTGTACCAGTATCTGCTTGTTGGCGATTATGTGTTAGCGCCACGGAGTAAAATTCACCCTGAGATCTATTACCTAAAAGTATGCAACTAGGGTATTTCCAAGTTATAGATGATCCAGTTTCCACCTGCGTCCATGAAACTTTTGACTTATCACCAACACATAGTGCTCTTTTTGTTACAAAATTAAACACACCACCTTTTCCGTCAGAGTCTCCTGCGTACCAATTTTGTACAGTCGAGTACTTTATAGACGCGTGTTTAAAAGCTATTAATTCTACGATAGCGGCATGTAATTGATGGCTTTTATACTGTGGCGCCGTACATCCTTCTAAATAACTTATGTAACTGTTCTCCTCTCCTATAAGGAGTGTTCTCTCAAATTGACCAGACTCTTCGTTGTTTATCCGAAAATATGTAGACAACTCAATCGGAGATTTAACATTTTTTGGTACATAGCAGAACGACCCGTCACTAAATACAGCACAATTTAATGCTGAAAAAAAATTGTCCCCTATAGGTACAACTCTACCTAAATATGATTTTACTAAATTTGGATAATCCCTTACTGCGGAAGAGATAGAACAAAAAATGATACCTTCTTTTAAAAGCTCTTCTTTTAATGTCGTTCCTAACGATATGCTATCAAACACAGCGTCTACAGCTACGTTAGATAAACAGTTATCTGGAGATAGCTTTATACCCAACTGCTCAAAAGTTTCTATCATTTTAGGGTCTATTCTCTTCTCATCAGCCTTATTTTTTGGCGCCGAGTAATATTGAATTGATTGGTAATCAATATGTGGATATTCTATATGCGCCCAAGACGGCTGGTCCATCTTTTTCCAGACCTCCAAGGCTTTTTTACGAAACTCTAGTAAAAATTTTGGTTCATTCTTACTCATCGAAAGTTTTTCAACAACGGCAATGTCTAGACCTCGTGGAAAATCTTCAATTTCGACCTCAGTAGAAAAACCATATTTGTAAGGTCTTTGAATTAGCTTAGTTATTGTTGCTGCACTTTCTTTCATAGGCTTTTTTCTGTTTCTATTTGTACTAAATAATGATATTATATCAGCTAAAATTAAACCAAAGCTCTATTTAAAAAATTTTAAAATTCAGTGATTAAAGACGGTACCCAGAATCGAACTGGGGAATAAAAGATTTGCAATCTTCTGCCTTACCGCTTGGCTATACCGTCAATTAAATATATCCTAACCTATTACATCCTTCTAAAGGACTTTAACAGCTACATACTTGTATAAGATATGCATCACACCTTAAGGTGTATCAGCTTTTCAAGCTCATGAAAAGTTTTACTTTTCGACAAACTGCTTAAAGCCAAACCAAAAACTATCTCAATCAAACTTTTAAAGAGAACTTAAGGGTTTTTAAAATCCTTTTTTTTTCTCAATCTGTACGCTAATAGCTTATCATGATCTTACAACAAAGTTAAAAGTTTTGTCAATTTTTAATAAAAAGCGTTAGTTTTTAGCCAGTTTTGAGCTTCTATATAGTTATTTGGGGCCAAAGCAATTGCTTTTTTCCAGTATTGAGCAGCTTTCTTAAATAAAACTCGAGATTGATCTATGTTTTTTTGCTCACTAGCTTTTGTTGCTTGAAAGTGATATATTATCGCCATATTATTTAAAGCCTGCGGTAGCCTTTTATTAAGCTTTATGGCTTGAAGATAATATTCTAGCGCCCTATCAAATTCAGCATTGCTTGCATATATTAAACCCATATTATATAGAATATAACTCCTGTCATATGGATCTTCTTCAAGGTTAAGGGCCTGGTAATAGTATTCTAAAGCCTCACCATATTTACCTTTCGATTGCGCATTCATCCCATAACGATAGTATATAAAACCTTCTTTCTCAACTTTTGTTAAAGGTAAGGTTTTTACAAAAATGTCTGTCATTATGCTGAATGTCTTATCAATGAAGTTATCGTTTTCTTGATTTTGGTCCATCAGTCACTATCCAAATTTATTTAAAATGGTATCTTTCGTGAAGAACTCAGAAAAATACCATAATTTTACTCAATTTTAAATACCTAATTGATTTCCTCTTCGATATTGAAGAAATGCTGCTACAAATAATCCTAATGCTGTAACAGGTATCAATCCTAAAACAATTCCAGATAATAAAGGTTCAACCATTGTTCTCTATGTTTTATTTATATATAATTAACTATACATAATTATATACCCATTTAAAGTTCTTTTTTGGAGCTGGTGGGATTCGAACCCACGTCTACCCAAAAAAAATAATAATGCTCGCTCACAAGTTTAGCTTTTTGTCAAAGCGTGTTTTTTTTTTTGAATTTTTCTTTACACAAGATCTATAATTCGTTATTCTTGTGTGCTTCTAGCTAAGGTTTGCTTTACGATCAAACTTTCTAGATTTTTTGACCATAAGGAGTTAATGCTATATAACTATACGGCTACAGCTACTCGATTAAAAGATAAAATATTGTTTGCATTTATTGTTTGCTTTTTTTTTAAGAGGGTTTTTCCTCTACTTGCATCACACTTATTAGTTTTTTTTAGGTATCGAAACCTAAACAGCCCCTTCTTTTTTTAAGCAAAAGAGGTAGAACACATAATTAAATGAGAAGCACTATGTCTTATTTTTCTTGTTTGTATTGCGAATATTCTATAAGCTTCCTTTTGGTATTCGAGTAAAGGATCTCTTTGTCCATAAGCTCTCCAACCAATACTTTCTTTTAGCAGTTCCATCCTAGTAAGCTGTTCTTTCCAAACTTGGTCTATAGATTGCAGTAAAAAAGCATACTCAAGAGACTGAGACAAGCCAACACGCAATGATTCTAGTTCAATTTCTTTCAATTCATAGCTTATTTTTACTTGATCATTCAAAAATATTTTTATCTCTTCTTTTGACAAATTGCTAAGCAGCTCTGGATCTATCGAGTACGGAAGACATATAAATTTTTTACAAAAAAGTACAATACCTCTACTTTTGTCTTCTTGGTTTTCAGACCTTTCCATTTCTGCTACCACATCATCTACTAACTTTTCTAAATACTGGAGAATTAGACCTTTAAAATCTGTAAGACTTAAAAATCTATCTCTCTCGTCATAAATTACCTTTCGCTGTAGATTCAAAACGTTATCGTAGTTAAATAATTGTTTTCTTACTTGATAGTTTTTGTCTTCTATTCTCTTTTGAGCTGACTCTATGCTTAGGCTTACTATTTTCCCTTCAACCGGTTGGTCATCCTCTAAATCCAGTTCTTTTATCATATTTTTCAAACCACCCGTAGTAAAAATTTCTATCAAGCGGTCTTCAAAGCTTAAGAAAAATTTTGAAGAGCCAGGGTCTCCTTGTCTACCAGCTCTTCCTCTCAACTGGTTGTCTATTCTTCTAGAGTCGTGTTTTTCCGTACCTATTATGTGTAAACCGCCAAGCTGAATAACCTCTTCCTTTTCGGCTAAACATTCTCTGACATACCGCTCTTTTGTCTTTTCATAAAGCTTTTGTATTAAAATTTCGAATTTATCTACTGGTTGAAAAGACTCGTCAATATTTTCAATTAATTCTTCGACACCTATCCTATTTTTCTCAGGAACAGTATAAGCCGATTTAAGTTTATCAATTAATTCTTCGACATCTAACCTATTCTTCTCAGAAATAACATATTTATATTTAAGGTTATTAATTAACTCGTTTTTAGGCACTGTCATATCATCTAAGGATAAGACTATAGACCTAAATATGTATCTTAACTCACCCTTGGTCAAAAAGTCTGGATTACCACCTAATAAAATATCAGTACCACGCCCCGCCATATTTGTTGCAATTGTAACGCTTCCTTTTCTACCGGCTTGGGCAATTATTTCAGATTCATTAGCTGCATTTTCCGGTTTCGCATTAAGTAAACTATGCTTTATATTGTATTCCTTCAATAAACCTGAAACGATCTCTGAGTTTTTGACGTTACTTGTACCTATAAGTAATGGTCTACCTTGCTCATGTATACTTAAGGATTCATATAGGACAGCTTTCCATTTAGCATATAGAGATTTGTAAACAACATCCTCTTTGTCTATACGATTAACTTTCTTATTTGTTGGTACGCAGTCCACAGATAGATTATATATTTTTTTGAATTCCTTCGCTTCTGTTAATGCTGTACCAGTCATACCGGATAACTTTTTGTAAAACAAAAAGAAATTCTGGTAAGTGATCGAGGCCATAGTCATGGTTTCGCTACCAACCGTCACGCCTTCCTTAGCTTCTATAGCTTGATGGAGACCATCACCCCAGCGCCTACCTTTCAAAATTCTCCCGGTGAACTCATCTACAATTGTAATTTGATTTCTCATTACAAGATAATCTTTATCTTTCGTATAGAATTCTTTTGCTTTTATTGCATTTAATATATAAAGTGCCCAAGGTTCTTCAAATTTATATATACTACTAACGCCAAGTAATTTTTCAGCTAGTTTGCTACCAGATTCATTTAAATAAACATTACGGTTTCTTTTATCTATTTCGTAGTGAGTATTTATTTCAAATGCTTGCGCTACATTTTTCGCCGTTAGGTAAATATTATTTAATGTTTCTAGTGATCGGGAGATTATTAGTGGTGTTCGCGCTTCGTCAATTAAAACAGAATCAACCTCATCAATTATCGCAAATTCAAAACCATTTTGAACTTTCTCAGAAGGATTTCCAACTAGGTTATCCCTCAAATAATCAAAACCTAGCTCACTATTTGTTGTATATATAACGTCACATTTGTAGTTTTCTTGCCTCTCTTCTCTATTCATATCAGCTAAGATCAAGCCAACACTAAGACCAAGAAAACTAAGTACTCTGCCTACCGATAAACTATCACGTTTAGCTAAATACTCATTCACTGTAACTATGTGTACACTTTTTCCACTTAGCGCATTTAAATATGCAGGTAGTATTGCAACCAGTGTTTTTCCCTCGCCTGTCTTCATCTCGGCGATTTTACTATCGTGGAGTATACAACCACCAATCAATTGCACATCATAATGTCTAAGCCCTAGAATTCTTAAAGACGCTTCCCGTACTAATCCAAAGGCTTCTGGAAGTATATTGTCAATGCTTTGCCCGTCCTCTATTGATTTTCTAAAACCCAATGTTTTAGCTCTAAGTTCTTCATTGGTCAAAGGTTTCATAACCCTTTCGAGATCGTTTATTTTTTTAACGATATTCTCGTACCGGTATAAATCACTTTGTGTTGTTTTTCTAAGTATGTCCTTTAACATAAAACTATATTTGCCATATTTCACTAAAATTTTATGTAACTTTACATAGAATTTTTATTTAAAAGTCCACAAATGCTAAACCTTCTAAAACTATTAATTGTGATAGCATTTTTCTATTTAGACCAATATTGGACTTTTTTAAGTTCATCATAAATTTACTGTACGATGTCTGCTTTTGATTCGCAAATGCTTTGATGCGTCCAATCCATATCTGCCTAAATGTACGCTTTTTATTTTTTCGCCCAATATATGCATGTAACATAGATTTCATAACTCTTGCGTTTGCTGTACGAAAAAGTCTATTTGACGATCCTCTAAACCCGCTAGCTATCTTTAAAACACTTTTTCTTCTTACTCTAGCTACACTACCTCTTTTAACTCTCATGAAAGTCCCTTGTATAAAAATCTTTTTACTAATAGTACTCTAAAAATAAATATTTACAAAATACTTGTCAATTTACCCTACTTACAAAAGTAAACTTTTTATTAATCATTAATTTCATTCTCATCTTTTGTAGAAAAGAGTATCTCTTTCATGAACATTTCTGCTGCCTTTGATCTATATCTTTCTTTGTTTATAATAATTGATAGTTGTCTTTTAACAGTTAAGTCATTTACTTTTAGATGTCTAAGAGTGTCTAACTCTAATTCTTTTCTTATCGCAGATATTGAAACAAAGGCGGCGCCAAGCCCTGATTCTACTGCATTCTTTATAGCTTCGATCGAGCTTAATTCCATTTCTATATCTAATTTGTTTGATTCAATACTATTTTCCTGCAGGATGTTATTTAACACTCTTCTATAACTTGAATCTTCCTCTAAAGTTAGAAACTTTAACTCATAGAGATCTTTTCGGCTTAAATAAATTTTATCTGCAAACGGGTGCTTTTTAGGCAATATTAACACTAATTCATCCCAAGCATAACCTTGTACTTCTAGACCCTTTTTTAGCTCATTGGGTATTTCTCCACCTGTTATAGCTAAATCTAGTGAACCTTTAGCTACTTTCCAAGCAGCTTTTCGTGTTGAATGTACTTCTAGCCGCACAGAAACGTTTGGGTATTTTTCTCTAAATCTACCAATAAGCTTAGGCATTAAATATGTACCGATGGTTTGGCTCGCGCCTATTGTTAAGCTACCGAATTTTAAACTTTCTAAGTCTTTTATTGATCTGTAACTCTCTTCACACAGTGATAAAATTTTCACGGCATATTCTGAAAGTAACTTACCAGCCTCTGTCAGTTGTGCTTTTCTCGTATGACGATAAAATAGAGCTGTATTTAAACTTCTTTCTAAGTTTTGTATTTGGAAGCTTACCGCAGGTTGTGATATATACAAACTTTCCGCTGCTTTTTTAAAACTTTTTTCTTGTACTATCGCTTTTAATATTCTTAGTTGATCTAGAGTAAAGGCAATATCGGCCATAAATGTATTTTTTTGTTATTTTTTTCTATCATTTATTCAATTTTTATTATCTGATAGGATGTATAATATTAAAAGATTAAATTAATAAAAGGTTACGATTAATGGATTCGAGATTAGTTATCGTTTTATTCCCTCTCTTAATTGCAGCATCATGGGCTCTTTTTAATATTGGAAGGGGTGCTATTCAACAGCTTCGCCGCATGAATAATGCTTAATTAAACCCATTTTATCTGCTGTATTTTTGTTGTTAGACCACAAAACTTTCGTGATCTAGCAACACTTGGTTAACAAAAGTTAAACTAACGATTTTCTTTCTATTTTTTTTTTCCAAAACTTTTCATTAGTTTAAAGATGAGTTTCATTACATAAATATGATCAAACAGCTTTGTAAAGCTTTTTATTAACTTTTTAGGTTATAAAAATAATGTCTAGTCAAAATATCAAAGATTATTTATTTATATTCATTAATATCAAAAGTCTATTTATTTAAGTCATAAAAATAAGATGCAAAAACTTAGATTAAAAACTACTTGTTCTTTTATGCCAGATCTCGTTCAAATTCAACGAGATAGTTATTTTCGTTTTCTAAAATCTGGCTTAGTCGAAGAGTTGAATGCTTTTTCTCCTATCATCGATTATACTGGACGTCTTGAGTTTCATATTTTGACAAAAAATATTAAATTTAGAAGCCCAAAATACACTCTCTCGAGTGCTAAGAAAAATGAACAAACTTATTCTACGCAAATTTACATACCAATAAAAATTGTAGATAAAAATTTTCAAAAAGAGTACTTTGAAGATGTTTTTATCGGTGATTTTCCTCTTATGACGGATAGAGGTACCTTTGTTATTAATGGTATAGAAAGGATTATAGTAAATCAAATTATTCGAAGCCCTGGTGTTTTTTATAAGGTTGATAAAGATAAACTTGAAAGGCAAACATATAATTTGACTTTTATACCTTATCGTGGTTCTTGGCTTCGTATTGAGTTAGATAAAAATAACTTAATTTGGGTCCGAATTGATAAAACTAAACGTATTTCGGCTTTTCTGTTTTTAAAGGCTCTTGGTTTAACTAACGATAAAATTTTAGATAATCTAAAATATCCATCTTTCTTTCTCCGCACTATACATGATCTTGAAAATAGGGAAGGTATAAGCCCTTTTATCTCTAAAGATGAGGCTATTGTCTATTTATATAACATTCTTCGTCAAGGTGAACCCGCTACTTTAACTGTAGCCACTAAATTCTTATACTCAAAATTCTTTGACCCAAAGCGTTACGATATAGGAACTCTTGGTCGTAGAAATATAAATAAAAAGCTTGCACTTAATATACCTGAAACCGTTACAACTTTAACACCGCAAGATTTTTTATCTGCTATTGAATATTTAATAAACCTAGAGTTTGGTAGTGGTTTTGTTGATGATATTGATGATCTATCAAATCGTAGAGTTCGTTCGGTTGGTGAACTTCTATGTAACCAAGTAAGAGTTGGTATGGGAAGACTTGAGCGCGTATTAAAAGAAAGGATGGTTTCGAATTTTAAATATTCTAAATCAGGTAGATTTTTTAATCCAAAACCCATAATGGCTGCGGTAAAAGAATTTTTTTGTCTAAGCTCTTTATCGCAATTCATGGATCAAACAAACCCTTTATCTGAACTTACGCATAAAAGACGTATTAGTTCTATAGGACCCGGCGGTATTAGCCGCGAACATTCTGGTTTTGGGGTAAGGGACATTCACCCTAGCCATTACGGTCGTATTTGCCCAGTTGAAACTCCAGAAGGCCAAAACGCAGGTCTTGTTAGCTCTCTTGCTACTTATGGCCGCGTTGATAGTTACGGAATACTTGAAACTCCCTATATGCAGGTTAAGCAAGGCCAAATTTTGGATCAGAATTCCTTTTTCTATCTATCTTCAGATCAAGAAGAAAATTTAACTTTAGCTGCTGGAGATACCAACTTTGATAAAAATGGTTTTATAAAACCTGAAGAATTACCCGTAAGATATCAACGCGAATTTTTTACAGTATCAAGAACAAAAGTTGACTTTCTTGCAGTTTCTCCTATACAGATTTTTTCTATTGCTTCATCCTTGATACCATTTCTTGAGCATGATGATGCTAACCGAGCCCTGATGGGGTCTAATATGCAGAGACAAGCAGTCCCTCTTTTATACCCTGAACGTCCTTTTGTAGGCACTGGCCTTGAGTCTAATATTACCAGAGATTCAAGTATGGTTATCGTTAATCAAAATACAGGTATCGTGAAGTATGTTTCTGCAGATACTATAGTTATCAAGTCAAAAAAAGACCGAATTACTTATACCCTTGAGAAATATAAGAAGTCCAATCAAGAGACTTGCATAACGCAAAAACCTATAGTTTGGGTAGGTGAACGCGTAGAGAAAGGCCAAATCCTTACGGAAGGCACTGCTTCATGTTCTGGCGAACTTGCCTTAGGCAAAAATATTTTACTAGCTTATATGCCTTGGGAAGGTTACAACTATGAGGATGCTTTCATGGTTAGTGAAAGGCTCGTTTTAGATGACATATATACTTCGTTGCACATAGAAAAGTTTGAAATTGAGGTTAAACAGACTAAAGCCGGCCCAGAAGAACTAACAAAGAGTATTGCCGGTATCTCTGAGCGAAATTCTTCGATCCTTGATGACAGCGGCATCGTTAAGTTAGGAACTTTTGTAGATTCCGGGTACGTAATTGTTGGTAAACTAACACCAAAAGAAGAGGAAGATCAATCTCCAGAAGGCAAATTACTTAGAGCTATCTTTGGTGAACGCGAGCGTAATGTTAGAGACACTTCTTTAAAAGTACCTAACGGTGTTAAGGGTAGAATTCTTGATATTCGTACACTTTCACGTGACAAGGGCGATGATTTACCACCCGGCATTAATCAAATCATTCGTGTATTTTTAGTTAAAACAAGAAAAATACGTGTTGGTGATAAAATGGCTGGTCGACACGGTAATAAAGGAATTATCTCATGTATTCTTCCCACCGTAGATATGCCTTTTTTACCGGATGGTACACCTATTGATGTTGTATTAAACCCTCTAGGAATACCTTCCCGTATGAACGTAGGTCAAATTTTCGAGTGTCTATTGGGATTTGCTGCAGAACATCTAAATAAATTTTACCGCGTAATGCCTTTTGATGAAATGCATTCTACTGAAGCGTCTCGTATTCTTATAAACAATAAGCTTAAAGAAGCTTCGCTTTTGGATGGCAAATCGTGGGTATTCAATTCTAAGCATCCTGGAAAACAAATGCTAGTTGATGGACGTACCGGTACTTATTTCGATAACCCGATTACGGTGGGTCGAAGTTATATGCTAAAGCTTATACATCTTGTCGACGATAAATTGCATGCCCGCTCAACGGGTCCCTATTCTTTAGTTACACAGCAACCATTGGGCGGTAAGGCACAGCACGGAGGTCAAAGACTGGGGGAAATGGAAGTATGGGCTCTTGAAGCTTTTGGTGCAGCCTACACACTTCAAGAACTCTTAACTGTTAAATCAGACGATATGGATGGTCGTAATGAAATGTTAAATTCTATTGTTAAAGGTCGCGATATACCAAAACCGGGAATACCGGAGTCTTTCAAAGTTTTAATGCGAGAACTCCAGTCTCTAAGCCTAGACATCTCTGCCTACAAAGTAGTTAGTGACGGCAACCAAAATTTTGAGGCAACTGAAGTAGATTTAATTACACCATCAAAATTTACAGATTTCTTTTCTAAAGATCAAATTATGAGTCCTGATAGTCAGACCACTAAAGAAATCAAAGCCTTCCAAATATTAGAATCTACTATTACTAATAAATTAAATGAGTAGCTAACACCTTCAAAAAAATTATTCCTAAAATAAAATGACCAAAGCAGATCAGCATTTTGATTATATAAAAATAAAGATAGCTTCACCCGAGCGTATACGTAGCTGGGGGCAAAGAAATTTACCTAACGGTACACTTGTTGGAGAGGTTAAAAAGCCTGAGACTATAAATTATAGAACACTTAAACCGGAAATGGGAGGTCTCTTTTGCGAACGTGTTTTTGGTCCAATTAAAGATTGGGAATGTCATTGCGGAAAATACAAAAGAGTACGAGACAAAGGTACTATTTGTGAAAGGTGTGGTGTTGAAGTTACCGAATCTCGTGTACGCAGACAGAGAATGGGTTACATAAATTTATCTGCTCCAGTAACTCATATTTGGTATTTAAAAGGTACACCGAGTATTATTTCCCACCTCCTAGGTATGCCCTTGAAAAGAGTAGAAGAAATCGTTTATTTTGTATCTTACGTAATTACTGAGCCGGATAATTTTCCAGGATTGTCATATAAACAATTATTAAATGAAAGTGAATGGATTTCTTTGGAGGATAAGCTTTTTCAACAAGAGCACATATATAATGTCTGTTGCCAGATAGGCGCTGAAGCTATTTTCTTGCTTTTAAAAGATTTAGATCCTGAAGAAATGATTCGATGTCTCCGCGCTAATATACTTTTGGTTAACGATAAGGGTAAAAAAGAAAAGTGGGTTAAAAGGTTAAGAATACTTGAAAACTTTGTTCATACTAACTCTGATCCTTCTTGGGTTGTTCTTAGTGTACTTCCTGTAATTCCACCAGATCTTAGACCCATGGTTCAACTGGAAAGTGGTCGATTTGCTACTTCAGATTTGAATGATTTATATAGGAGAATAATTAATCGTAACAATCGTCTAGATAGGCTTAAAGAAATCCTTGCTCCAGAAATAATAACGAGAAATGAAAAAAGAATGCTACAAGAAGCCGTTGATGCTTTAATTGACAACGGTAAACGTGGTCGTACTGTTCTAGGCATTAATAATAGGCCTCTTAAATCGCTATCGGATATTATCGGCGGAAAACAAGGGCGTTTTAGACAAAATCTTTTGGGTAAGCGCGTAGACTATTCTGGTCGTTCTGTTATCGTTGTAGAACCACAGCTTTCTTTGAATCAATGCGGACTTCCAAAAGAAATGGCTTTAGAGTTATTCCAACCTTTTGTTATTCATAGATTGATACATGAAGGGCTTGTTAATAATATTAAAGCGGCAAAAAAAATGATCAAGAATAAAAATCCTATTATCTGGAGTGTTCTTGAAGAGATTATCCAAAACCACCCGGTTCTTTTAAACAGAGCACCAACTCTTCATAGACTAGGCATTCAAGCGTTTGAACCTGTGCTTGTTGAGGGTAGGGCTATAAAACTACATCCATTAGTATGCCCAGCTTTTAATGCAGACTTTGATGGTGATCAAATGGCTGTTCATATACCTTTGACTCTGGAAGCTCAAGCAGAAGCTAGATTTTTGATGCTTGCACCGCGTAATTTTCTTTCCCCAGCTACCGGAGAACCCATAGTTTTACCAACGCAAGACATGGTTTTGGGTTGCTACTATTTAACACTTATGAACCCTAATAGTAAAGACGATATATACTTCTCATCCTTTGAAGATGCAATAAAAGCTTTTAACCATAATTTATTACAACTTCAGTCTCCCATATGGGTTAGGTATAACGGTTATGTTAACGACAGTGACAAAAAAGCTTTAAAAGTGTATGTAGATAAAAACAAAGTAGTTACAAAAGTTTTTCTAAACAAATACCTCAAAGAGGACTCTTCCGGTAATTTAATTATTCAGTATATAAGGACAACGGTAGGTCGAGTTTTATTCAACCAGATTATGGAAGAAACTTTATAATTAAACAATTTACAAAAAATGAAAGATCTAATTGGGGAAAAGAAGCTTTTCACGAATAAAATAATTGACAAACGTCAGTTAAAAGGATTGATGTCAGATATTTTTAATAAATATGGCAATTCAAAATGCACCTATGTTGCCGACAAGCTAAAATTTTTAGGTTTTCGTTATGCTACTCAAGCTGGCATATCTTTAAATATTGAAGATCTTCGCGTTCCTAATACAAAAAAAGAAAATATTCAATCAAGTGAAGTTTATATTGATCAAGTCGAAGAATTTTTCGCTAGAGCTGATATCACAAGCGTTGATCGTTTTCGTTTTGTTATTGATAAATGGAGTTCTGTTAGCGACAAAATTAAAGATGAAGTAGTCAAATACTTCGTGAAAACCGACCCTTTCAATCCCATTTATATGATGGCATTTTCAGGAGCTCGTGGTAATTTGTCACAAGTTAGACAACTAATTGGCATGCGAGGTCTTATGGCAGATCCGCAGGGTCAGCTTATCGGTCTTCCCATCAAAAGTAATTTTCGAGAAGGCCTTACTGTGACAGAATATATTATTTCTTCTTACGGCGCACGTAAAGGTATTGTTGACACAGCATTAAGAACAGCAGATTCTGGTTATCTTACTCGTAGGTTAGTAGATGTCGCTCAGGATATAATTGTAAGGTCTTTTGATTGTGGTACAAAGCAGGGTACAACTGTAAAAACTACTCCGATCATTGCTTTACAAGGAAGAACGATACTATCAAATTTATACGACAAATCGGGCAATCTTATTTTGGCTAAGAATAGTCAAATTGATCAACTAGCTATTTACCAAATAAATAAAAACAACATAAAAACTTTACAAATTAGGTCATCAATTACATGTCAATTAAATCATTCTGTTTGCCAACTTTGCTACGGCTGGAACCTTGCAACTAGAAAAATTATAGATCTTGGAGAAGCTGTCGGTATCTTAGCTGCTCAGTCTATAGGCGAGCCAGGAACACAATTAACCATGCGAACCTTCCACACTGGCGGCACTTTTATGGGAACATTATCAGATTCTATATACTCTTTTTCAAGTGGAAGGGTTCGACTTGTGGGAGAGAAAAAAAAATTTAAGCCCGAAAGATTCTCACAGGGTGAATGGAATGTTAAACTAAAAAAACCCGCTGTTTTGGAGCTGGAAATTTTTGACGGTAGGTTAGCCTCACTTGCTTTGCCTTTAAACACCTCGCTATCTTTTAATAAAAATGGTGTTTTAGTTAAGGCGAATCAAGTTATTGCTAAACCACCTCTGGAAGAGGTTAGAGGCTCAGAGCAGGTAACAAAAAGAATATCTTCAGATAAACAAGGATCTGTTGCCTTTGATAACTTGCTTATAACCGAAAAGGAAGATAAAAACGATAACATTACACAAATAGCTCAAACCCAAGGTTTTGTTTGGGTTTGTTTAAGCAACGTATTGACAATACCAAGCAATACCCTACTTCAAGTTCAAAAAGACGATATCTTAAAAAAAAATAAATGCGTTGTCAAATCAACAATAAGTAATACTTTTAGTGGTTTTTATAGCGGTAAATCCAAATTGAACCTTTCGGAGATTCTTCTGGCTTCATACCTTTTAGTTGATACTCTTATAGTAAGAAAAAATGACACTTTAGCTCTTTCTTCTCCAAGCTTGGTTAATACCTATAATTTATTTTTGACCAAAAAATCGTTCTATTTCTTTAACCAGTGTATAGGTGAATCTATTTTAGAGACTGGCTTTAAAAGTAGAAGTGGTCGTGTAAAAATTGAAAATCCATCTCTAGAAAGTCTCCCAAAGAAATCTCTAAACAACACTTCTTTTACTATCCACCTTATACCTGAATATTATTTCGATAACATACAAATATCAGCTGACATTTTTGTAAGAGCTGGTGAGTTTGTAGAAAAGGGTACTGAGCTTTTTTCAGGTACCTTTGCTAAAGAAGCGGGTATTGTAGACATTATTGAGGTTGGTGAATTGGCATTTGATCTTGTATTAAGACCTGGATTCCTAGCAGATGCTAGCTTTAAATCTATTTTCTCTAAACTTAATAAAAGAATAATTCCTGCACCTGAAGAGTTCAGTTCTTTTAGTAATTTCAATGAAAATCAATACATATATGTAGATCAATTAATTTTCGATGAGGGTAACCAATCTTTTTTAGTTTCTCCCGTTGAGAGTTTCACAGTTCCTTCTGAAAGGGAGCTAATTTTTAACGATCGCCACAAAAACATAGGTTTTGAAAAGCCCTTCGCAATCTTTGAAAAGTTTACTTGTTTAGTAAACGACGGTGATATTCTGAAAGATATCGAGCAAAATGGTATGATTTTAAGTCATCTTATATTGGAAGTCTTTCTCCCAGAGGGTTCTTTTAACGCAAAAATCAATTTTCAAGCCCTTGACTCGGAGTCGTATGCGCTTGTTTTTGACGTATATGAGAAATTAGACGCTAATTTTGGATTTAATAATCGGGATAACATTAGAAAACAAAAACTTCTGCACGATCAGCAGTATATTTATGCTTCTAGCAAATCTTTTGAAAGCCAGCTTCTTTCTAAAGAGAATAGCGTCGTAAATTTGATAGAATCTACATCGTCTAGTAGAAGATTGATTTGTTTAGCAAAGAAGTCTGACCATCAAATATTTTCAAATACTTGTGACACACCAAAAGACTTTAAGAGGGGAAATTTTGTGAGAAGAGGTGATCGATTTTTGAACAACTTCTCAATACAGGCGGCAGGTCAAATAACGATGATGCCAACCTCGTTTCAACAAAATTATAACAGTCTTGTACTTCAACGTGCAAAACCTTATTTGATAGCGAAAAACTCTATATTGAAAGCTAAAAACGGTTATTTAATAAGAAAAAATGATTTAATAGCGCTTTTAACTTATGAGATAGCTAAGACAGAAGATATCATACAGGGTCTACCGAGGGTCGAAGAAATTTTAGAAGCTAGGCCACCTAAAAGTAAAGCAATTATTGCTACAATACCCGGGTATGTTTCAGTAATTCGAAATCTTTCAGAAAATTCACAAGCTTCGGAAGATATCTCTACCATCCTTATTCAAAATAGTTCTGGGCTTCGAGAAATATACAAAATTCCTAAGCTTCGAAAGATTGTGAAGAGCGGCGACTTTGTTGAATTGGGCGCTCGGCTTACGGATGGACAACCAGACTTGAAGGATTTATTGCAGATAACTTTTAACTTTTATCGAAAAATTATAAAGTTAAGCAATTATTTATCGGCAATTAAAAGTTTTAGGCAACTACAAATTTTATTAATATCTGAGATACAAAACGTATATAAGTCTCAGGGGGTTGATATCTCGAATAAGCATATTGAAATTATTGTTCGTCAAATGACTACGAAGGTTATTGTTGAAGATAGCGGTGGAACAACTTTAGTCCCTGGAGAGCTTGTAGATTTAGAAAAAATAAGACGTATTAATGCGATAGCCTCTCATCACAATTTTGAGAAGGCTTCCTATACTCCAACACTTTTAGGTATAACAAAAGCATCTCTAAGCACCGACAGTTTTATCTCTGCGGCAAGTTTTCAAGAAACAGCTAGAGTTTTAACAAAAGCTGCTGTTGAGGGTAAAAAAGATTGGCTTAAAGGCCTTAAAGAAAATGTTATTGTTGGTAGGCTAATACCTGCAGGTACCGGCTATAAAGAAAATTATATAAAAACTACATTTAAAAGGGATGTAATATCTGAAAATATAGAAATGGACGAATTAGTACTGGACAAAAGATTGGCTAATCTTAGATAATGATCCTATAATCCACTATTAAATTTAAACAAAAAAAAATAAGATATGAATAATTTAACCCTTACTGAGCTTTTAGAGGCGGGTGTACATTTCGGTCACCAATCACAGAGATGGAACCCAAAAGCTTTTCCTTACATTTTCTCTGAGAGGAATGGTATTCACATAATAGATCTAGTTCAAACGACTCAATTACTCAAATACGCTTATAAATATCTGTATCAAGAATCAAAAAATGGAGGTGAGTTTCTTTTTGTAGGCACTAAAACACAAGCAGCTAAAATAGTAGCGCAAGAAGCTGAAAGATGCTCGGCGAATTATGTAAATCAGAGATGGTTGGGTGGGCTTTTAACGAATTGGGAGACCCTTCAAAAACGCGTTTCTCGTCTTAATTCTCTTGAACAAATGCAAGAGGCAGGTGAATTTTCAAATTTACCGAAAAAGGAAGCTGCTTTACTCGTGAAAGAATTACAGTTATTAAGAAAAAATTTAAACGGCATTAAAAAGATGAGAGGTTTACCCTCTGCGATAATTGTGGTAGATCAAATACGCGAAAAAAGCGCAGTTATAGAAGCACGTAAACTTGGAATACCTGTTGTTTCATTATTAGACACCAACTGTGATCCAGATCTTATTGATGTGCTAATACCTGCAAATGATGATGCGGTTAGCTCAATCCAGCTAATTCTGAGCAATCTTTCTGATGCAATTAGATTAGGCAAATTAGAGTTGGAAGAAAAGGGAATATAAATTTTTAATTGAATAAAGGTTGACCTGATTTGTGTTTTAGTTGTATGATTTATCATATTAACTAAAGCATAGATTCTTCTCATATAGCGTCCTTAGTTCAGCTGGTAGAACGTTGGTCTCCAAAACCAAGTGTCGAGGGTTCAAGTCCTTCAGGGCGTGTTTACAGACTTAAAAGTCAATGATATTTTTTAGAAGATTCCATATATAATAATGTTGTATAGACTATGGAAGTATTTTGGACTAATTTTACTTAGCCAGAAAAAACCAAAGTTAAGAAACAAGTACTTTATAAAAGAATAAATCTTGGAGAAAAATATGACTATTTCAATTGGTCAAGAACAAGAACGTAGCACGTTCGATTTAATCGACGACTGGCTAAAGCGCGACAGATTCGTCTTTATCGGGTGGTCTGGCTTATTACTATTCCCTTGCAGCTATCTAGCTCTTGGTGGGTGGCTTACAGGTACAACTTTTGTAACTTCATGGTACACACATGGACTAGCGAGTTCTTACTTAGAAGGTTGTAATTTCCTTACCGCTGCGGTATCAACACCTGCAAATAGTATGGGCCACTCATTGTTACTTTTATGGGGTCCGGAAGCGCAAGGTGGATTTACTAGATGGTGTCAAATTGGCGGCCTTTGGGCGTTCATAGCATTACACGGAGCCTTTGCTCTAATCGGGTTCTGCCTTCGCCAGTTTGAAATTGCAAGACTTGTTGGTATTCGACCATATAATGCGATAGCTTTTTCGGGACCTATCTCAATTTTTGTCTCTGTATTTTTACTTTACCCTCTTGGGCAAGCTAGCTGGTTCTTTGCACCAAGTTTTGGTGTAGCTGCTATATTCCGATTCCTACTGTTTTTACAAGGTTTCCATAACTGGACATTAAACCCCTTCCATATGATGGGTGTTGCAGGTATTCTAGGTGGTGCATTACTTTGTGCTATTCATGGAGCTACAGTAGAAAATACTCTATTCGAAGATGGTGATGCTGCTAACACTTTCCGTGCTTTCAGTCCGACACAATCTGAGGAAACTTATTCAATGGTAACGGCGAATCGTTTTTGGTCTCAGATTTTTGGTGTAGCATTCTCTAATAAGCGTTGGTTACACTTTTTCATGCTTTTCGTACCTGTAGCTGGCCTATGGGCAAGTGCTGTAGGCATTGTAGGTTTAGCTCTAAACTTGAGAGCTTACGACTTCGTATCTCAAGAGCTAAGAGCTGCTGAAGATCCTGAGTTCGAAACATTCTATACTAAAAACAACCTTCTAAACGAAGGTATCCGCGCATGGATGGCTGCACAAGACCAGCCACACGAAAACTTTGTATTCCCTGAGGAGGTATTACCACGTGGAAACGCCCTTTAATGCACCAATAACAGTAGCTGGACGCGACATCGAATCAACAGGCTTTGCCTGGTGGTCTGGTAACGCTAGATTAATTAATGTTTCTGGAAAACTTCTAGGCGCTCACGTAGCGCACGCAGGATTGATGGTATTTTGGGCTGGGGCTATGTGTCTTTTCGAGGTGGCGCACTTTGTACCTGAAAAACCACTATACGAGCAGGGTTGTATTTTATTACCTCACCTAGCTGGGTTAGGGTGGGGTGTAGGTCCAGGTGGTGAAATCGTTGATACTTATCCATACTTTGTTGTAGGTGTTGTTCACGTAATCTCTTCAGCAGTTCTAGGTTTCGGCGGAGTGTACCACTCTTTGATTGGGCCAGATACTCTGGAAGAATCTTTTCCATTTTTTGGCTACGACTGGCGTGATAAGAATAAAATGACAACGATTTTAGGGATACACTTAGTATTGCTTGGAATTGGGGCATTTTTACTTGTAGCCAAGGCGATGTTCTTTGGAGGTATATACGATACATGGGCACCTGGCGGTGGAGATGTTCGTCTTGTACCTAATCCAACCTTAAATCCAGGTGCAATATTTAACTATGTTCTTAAATCTCCGTTCGGCGGTGATGGCTGGATCGTTAGTGTTAACAATTTAGAGGACCTTGTAGGTGGACACGTTTGGATCGGTCTTATTTGCACTCTAGGTGGTGTGTTCCATATTATTACAAAGCCTTTTGCTTGGGCGAGAAGAGGTTTCGTATGGTCTGGCGAAGCTTACCTTTCATACAGTTTAGGTGCGCTTTCACTAATGGGTATTATAGCAAGTATTTTCGTTTGGTATAATAACACTGCATACCCTAGCGAATTCTACGGACCTACAGGTCCTGAAGCTTCACAGGCTCAGGCTTTCACTTTCTTAGTGCGTGACCAAAGATTAGGTGCAAACGTAGCTTCAGCTCAGGGACCTACAGGCCTTGGTAAATATCTTATGCGTTCACCATCAGGTGAAATCATCCTTGGAGGGGAGACAATGCGTTTTTGGGATGCTAGAGCACCTTGGATTGAACCTTTACGTGGTCCTAACGGTCTAGATCTAAACAAAATAAGGAATGATATTCAACCATGGCAGGAGCGAAGAGCTGCGGAGTATATGACTCATGCACCTTTAGGCGCAATTAACTCTGTAGGTGGTGTGGCAACTGAAATAAACTCAGTTAACTATGTAAACCCTCGTTCTTGGTTAACAGCCTCTCATTTCTTCTTAGGATTCTTCCTATGGGTTGCTCACCTATGGCACGCAGGACGTGCTAGAGCAGCCGCAGCAGGGTTTGAGAAAGGTATTGACAGAGAGAATGAGCCTACTCTATCTCTAAAGCCTTTAGACTAATTATAAAAAGTGCGATTTACTGGGGAACGGCACTCAACGCATATTTGCGTTGAGTGCCGTTCCCCAGTATTTTTTTTAATAGTAGGAATTGAACCTACGAGAAAAATATAAAGCTAAGTATACTTAACTTTCAAATATACGACTTTTAAGTATGTCTTCAGCCTTAATTGTTACAAGGTCTAGCTTAGTTAAAATTTCTTGGTTTGAAGAAAAGATACGGTTTGCTTGCCTCATACGTGCTCTATCGAGAGCATTACGCATGCTTCTTGCATTAGCAAAGTGAGGGAGTTGTCTTCTACGATCTATATATCTATATAGTGCTTCCTCAGCTTGAGGAGTAAGAACATACTGTTGTTCGTCAAGAAGAAGTTTTCCTATGGATACAAGTTCTTCGGCTGTGTAGTCCGGGAAATCTACATGGTTTGCTACACGAGACGATAATCCGGGATTGGATTCATAAAATTTATCCATCTTTTCTTTATAGCCTGCGAAAATCATCACGAGTTCATCGCGCCTATTTTCCATCACTTGGAGAATAATTTCAATGGCTTCAGAGCCATAATCACGCTCATTGTCTGGTTTATAAAGATAATATGCTTCATCAATGAAAAGAACTCCGCCCATGGCGTTTTTTAATACTTGCTTTGTTTTTGGAGCTGTATGGCCAATATATTGCCCAACTAAGTCATCGCGTGTAACTGTTAGTAGTTGCGCCTTGTTTATATAATTTAGACGGTATAAAATATCAGCCATTTTCTCGGCAACAGTTGTTTTACCTGTACCGGGGCTTCCGGTGAATGACATATGAAGACCGGGGCTTGATGAAGTTAGACCAAGATTTTTTCTCAACCTATGCACTAAAAGAAGAGCTGCAATTTCTTTAATTCTTTGTTTAACCGGGCGTAAACCAACAAGCTCGCTTTCAAGCTGATCTAATAGAGACTGTATTTGAGTATTTTTGTACTCTTCCTGTAAATTTAAAGTTGGCATAAATCCTTCTTTTTAACTTTAATATTAATCTTACCTAAGAGGTCGTAGGCTTTTGTGTTTTTCTATATAAATTCAAGTTGAATAATTAATACTCAGCCTGAATTTAAGATAGTCAAACAGGAATTCTAAAGTATGAATGCAGCATTCATAATAAGAAGATAACCAAAGCCTGCACCGCCAGCAGCACCGACAAAAAAACCTGCTGTGAAGTTGGTCCAACCTTGAGATGTTTGTAATGGGTCAGGGGCTCCTTCATCTTCAAATGAAACGATACCGTACATTGTTAAAGCAGCTGTTAATATAATAATCAGACCGAATGTTGAGATAAGCCCAGAAAGTAATGCCACTTCAGAATTTCTTAAAGGACCGAAAGTATAAAAAGGTCCCAGTAAAAAGTAGCCGTGTGCCATACCTATTTCTAAGCCTCTAAGTAGGGGCGAAAGATTTTTTCTATAAATTGGTAAGTTTAATAGCCAAGTTCTCGTGAAAGCAGAAGCCGTTACAGGAGTAGCTAAGTGACCAACGAAAGGATCATTATTATAAGGTTTAATAAACTCAGACATGAAAATCTCCTTAAATTTTGTGTGGATTATTAAAATTTTGGTTTATAGATTAAGTATAAATCATTTGTTATATTTTTTTTTATAAAAAAAATATAAAGTTGATGTATTTGTATTATTTAATGTATCATCAAAGTAGATTGATTAAAGCTTTGTAAGCTTACAGCAAAAAAAGGAGACACATTTTCGATTTGAAAGGTTAAATAGGAATGAGCAAATCTATATTATATAACGAGAATGCAAGACAAGCCCTAGAACGTGGCATGGATATACTATGCAAAGCCGTAGCTACAACTTTAGGGCCTAAAGGCCGTAACGTAGTAATCGAGAGAAAGTATGGGCCACCACAAATAATAAATGATGGAGTTTCTATAGCTAAAGAAATAGAGTTAGAAAATCACATTGAAAATACAGGAGTTGCATTGATCAGACAAGCAGCATCTAAAACAAACGAGGTCTCGGGTGACGGGACCAGCACAGCTACAGTTCTAGCGCACGCAATGGTAAAAGAAGGTATGAAAAACTTAGCTGCTGGTTCAAACCCTATGGCTCTGAAAAGAGGTATACAGAAAGCTGCAGAGTTTATTGTAAGCCAAATTTCAGAATATGCTCTGCCTGTAGAAGATACAAATGCAATAATGCAGGTTGGAACAGTTTCTGCTGGTAATGATAGAGAAACCGGTCAGTTAATAGCTAATGCCTTAGAAAAGGTTGGTCGTGATGGTGTCATATCTTTAGAAGAAGGTAAATCAACTACAACAGAATTAGAAGTTATAGAGGGAATGAATTTGGATAGAGGTATGATTTCACCGTACTTTGCATCTGATTTAGAAAGAATGGAGGTTGTACAAGAGAACGCGTATGTCTTACTTACAGATAAAAAGATTAGCTTGGTTCAACAAGATTTGCTACCAGTATTAGAATTAGTTTCTAAAACAGGTAGACCCTTACTGATAATAGCTGAAGACGTTGAAAAAGAAGCTTTAGCTACACTAGTGGTGAATAAGCTAAGAGGTATATTAAATGTTGTAGCAATTAAATGCCCAGGTTTTGGTGATAGAAGAAAAACATTTTTAGAAGATATAGCTATATTAACAAATGGTAAAGTAATTACTGATGACGTTGGAACATCATTACAAACTTTAGATATAGAGATGTTAGGAGAAGTCAAAAAAGTCATTGTAACAAAAGACAGCACAACTTTGATTTCTGATTATTTTAAAGACGAGGTGAAAGCTAGATGTGCTCAACTAAGACGACAGTACGAATCGGCCGATTCCGCATATGAGAAAGAGAAAATACAAGAAAGGCTGGCAAAGCTTGGCGGTGGTGTTGCATTACTAAAGGTAGGAGCAGCCACAGAAACAGAGATGAAAGACAAAAAGCTGCGACTTGAGGATGCAATAAATGCAACCAAAGCCGCTGTTGAGGAGGGTATAGTACCTGGTGGTGGGGCTACTCTTGTGCATATATCTTCTGACTTAAAGGATTGGGCAGACTACGCTTTGGAGGGGGACGAAAGAATTGGGGCGAAGCTTGTTGAGAAGGCAATTATGGCTCCTTTAATGGCTATTGTAACAAACGCAGGACAGAATGGAGCTGTCATAGTTTCAAAAATTCAGAAAATGGACTTCAATTTCGGTTATAATGCAGCAGACGGTCAATTTGTTAACATGTATGAAGCAGGTATTATAGATCCAGCAAAAGTTACGAGGTCTGCAATTCAAAATGCAGCATCTATAGCAGCTATGGTATTGACTACAGAGTGTTTAATAGTAAACGAACAAAAATAAAAATCTAAATAACTCGACCCGTTATAAAGAAAATAATAAAAACATAGGTGTGTTAAAATGAATTATGCTATTGTTGAAGCATGTGGAAAGCAGTATTGGTTTGAGCCAGGCTTTTTCTACGAAGTAGATAGGCTAGTAGGCACTGAACCAGGGGACAAAATTTCATTTAATAAGATACTTCTTGTAAGAGAAGGCGAAACTAGTAAATTGGGAAAACCTTGTTTAAAAGATATTACTGTAAATGCTACTGTGATGAGACATTCATTAGATAAAAAGGTTGTTGTCTTCAAGATGCGACCAAAGAAAAGAAGTAGATTTAAAACAGGTTTTAGACGAAAAATAACTCGTATACACATAGATTCAATTACATAAAAAAAAATGGCACATAAGAAGGGTAGTGGTAGTAGTAAAAATGGTCGTGATTCTCAAGCTCAAAGAAGAGGAGTTAAAGTTTACGGTCAACAATTAGTAACTCCAGGAAGCATAATAGTTAGGCAGTTAGGAACAAAGTTCAAACCTGGGTATAATGTAGGCCTTGGAAAGGACTATACAATATATTCTTTAGTTCATGGAAAAGTAGAATTTCAGAAAATACAAAGTTCAAAATCTGTTAATGTTATACCAGTTTAAAAAACTATCAAGTATAAGTTTAGAGCTTTAGTTTTATAATAATGAAAAATTTATGAATACATCTTTTGATTGGTCGGCAACATCTCCAACTTTTGGAGGTGGTACAGGTGGGTGGCTTACAGCTGGAGAAACTGAGGAAAAGTATGCTATGACGTGGACTGGAAAAGATGAAAAGATCTTTGAAATGCCTACGGGTGGTGCAGCTATCATGAAGAAAGGAGAAAACTTGATATATTTTGCTCGAAAAGAACAGTGTTTAGCTTTAAGCTCGCAACTACGTACTAAATTTAAAGTTATTGATTACAAGATTTACAGAGTTTTTGGTACTGGAGAAATACAACACTTACATCCGAAAGATGGTACATTTCCAGAAAAGGTTAACGAAGGACGAATAGGTGTAAATAATGTAAACCACTCTATAGGTAAGAATTTAGAACCCGCAAAAATTAAATATAGTACAAAAGATTTTAGTGAAAGTTTAGAAGTTATAGGATAAAAAAAATTTATGGCTGACATATGATAAATATTTATATTGCTTTATATAGGAAAGTATGTTATCATATGTCTGTATAATCTAAACAATAAATACGGAGAAATGGCAGAGTGGTCGATTGCGTTTGATTTGAAATCAAATGATACAATGTATCCGTGAGTTCGAATCTCACTTTCTCCTTAAATTTAAATATGCTTAAACTGCTTGGATTAAAGTCTTGTAAAAATAGGGATGATATAGTATATTGAATTCATAGTAAAAACGATAAGAAATTAATTAAAATGGTTAAAATAAGATTGTCAAGGTTGGGGAAAAAGAGAAAACCGTCATACCGAATAGTGGTAACTGATAGTAGAGTAAGAAGAGACGGTAAGCCTCTAGAAACAGTAGGGTTCTATGATCCAATACATAATGAAATACATTTAAGTTCAGAAGCAATAAAAAAGCGTTTAGATGAAGGGGCTCAGGTATCTAGAGTAGTACGTGACATTCTAATTAAAGCAAATGTTTTATAGTTTTTAATGTAAAAAGTATTTACTAAAAAGCTGTTTCATGGTATATTGATAGGTGTCATCGGGATATAGCGCAGTTTGGTAGCGCGCCTGCCTTGGGAGCAGGATGCCACAGGTTCAAATCCTGTTATCCCGACGTAAGAAAATTGAAATAGATATTGCTCTGAGTATAATCTTTGTATTAGAATGTTTTTGAGTAAGGCGAGTGTGGCCAAGTGGTTACGGCACTGGATTGTGATTCCAGCATTCGCGGGTTCGATTCCCGTCATTCGCCCTTTGTAATAGATAACTAACTCTGTATAAGAAATTGTTATTGAAGAGTTAGTTACCGTCATTGTGCTAAGCTAGAGAGGTATAAATAGGGCGTCAGGGAACAGTCTATTAGCTTCAATTAATAAAGCTGCAGTAAAGGTCATAAGTCCTGTTAATAAAACAGGAGCTGTTGAAAGATACGTTAAAAGATTTTTGTCCATAGGTCTATATTAGTTAGTTTATAAAAATTATCGAGGAGAACAAGTAATGTCTGTATTTGCTGCTAGTAACTCACCATCCGCTAATTCAGACCAAGCCTGCGCTGGCCAAGTGAAACCAGATAACATGATTTTGGAAGCTAAAGGTACATCAATAATAATCTCTTTTTCAGTAGATTTAGGATCTTTTCTAACGACACTTAAATAAGATCTACCAGACCAACCAATCCATCCAGTGATATAAAGAAAACCTAAACCTGGTAAAACAAACTCACCGGCATGGCTCCATTCACCATCTGTGATAAGATGTGGTAAACCATCAGTACCGCACATTAGATTGCCAGCACTATATCTAGAGAAACGATCTTTTGCTTGATTAATTTGCTTCTCAAGGGCTAGAGCAGGTAAAGAGTCAGCTTCATATTTAGATAATCGGTTCTGAAGCTTTTTAAGACTAGTTTTTTCACGTTTTGCAAAAGCGGGAGAGTCTTTACAAAGAGTAAGTTCTGCTGCATCGACCTTTGTTATACTAGTAAAAGCTAGAGTTAAAACTAGTAGTAATGATAATAATTTTTTCACAAAGATAATTTCCTTTAGTAAAAATAAATGTATTAGAGTAGTTAGTTACTAACTATTTTATAGCTAGATGTGGTTTCAAAAATTTTGTTGCATTTAAAAGGTAGTATAACATAAAGGTTATAATTTTCTACGGAAATAGGGATAAATAATAGCCAAATTTAAACAAGGTAGTAAAAAATATATACAGTAAAGTAGCAAAAAACTATGTAAGTTTATTGATTAATAAAGTGAGTAAAAGTTTTGAACTTATTATATGAAAATAAGAAAAAATAAATCAATTTGTGTTACAATTATTTTCATGTAGTAATAAAAAGTTACATAATTTTCTGACTAAATGGAACTTAAAAACAATGTTGGGATCTGTTCTGCGTAAAATTTTAGATAGACTTATATGTGTAAGTGTGTATGCTTTCCCATTTTTAGAATTATATCTATTCTTTAATCCTTTCCTTCGTTCATATAGGATATCTTCGCCTTGGTTAGAGGAAGCGGCTATTGTATTTAGAGCAAATCCTTGGTTTAGTTATTTAATTTTTGCTTTAATAGTAGGCGCCCTTTCTATAAAAAGAATAAAACTGAACTTTTTCAGAAAGTATAATTTAATGCAGGCTTTAATATTAATATTTGCTGCATCGTTTTTAGACACCGCGGATTTTCTTTTTCCTTATGTAATTAGAGGTCAGGGTTCAATTTTTACACCATTCTTTAATTTCGTATGTTTTGGCCTTTTATTATTAGTAACTTACTGTGGTATATTTGCCCTTATTGGTAGAATTCCAAGTATTCCGCTATTAAGTTCAGCAGTACTAGTGCAAATCCAAGAAATTGAAGATTAATTAGAAGATTTAAAAAATAATACTATGGAAAAATCAGTATATAGAAAATACAAAACATTTGTTTTTTTCCAACCAAACCTGGAAAAAAATGCCGTTTTAGAAATTCTAACAAAGTACTACAAAACATTATCAAACAAAGGAAGTAAATTTTGTTTTCAAAACTTAGGTACAAAATTATTTTCATATCCTATAAAAGGATTCTCTAGTGGGACATATGTTCAAATGACATATATAGGTAATGGTGAATTAGTTAAAGAAATCAGTAAACAACTGTCTATTACTGAAAGCGTGATTCGCCATATAACAATTAAAAAAGAAGATAGTTAAAATGAAAGTTGTAAACTCTATCGGTAGCTTAAAGAATCGAAGTAAGGATTGTCAGGTAGTAAGAAGACGAGGTAAAATATACCTTATTTGTAAGTCGAACCCGCGTTTAAAAGTACGACAAGGACGAAAAGTGAAAAAAGGATAAAAAACATGATACGTATTGCTGGTATAGATTTATCTAATGAAAAACAAATATCCATAGCATTAACATCGATTTACGGAGTAGGTAGTTGGAGATCTTTAAACATTTTAAGACAATTCAATATAGAACCTACCACAAAATGTAAAGACCTGACGGATGAAGAAACTGCTTTATTACGTGATAATATTGATAAGGTTTATCAGATAGAAGGTGACTTAAGGCGAGTTAAAATTATGAACATAAAAAGACTGGTCGATATTCAATGTTATAGAGGCAAAAGACACAAATTAGGGTTGCCGCTGCGTGGTCAAAGAACAAGGACAAATTCAAGAAACGCTCGATTAGGTAAAAGGTAAATAAAAATATAGCAAAATCAAAGCCTTAATAAATATGGTTAAGCAAATTACAAAATCTAATAAAAAAGTAGTAAAAACTACAGCTTTGGTTGGTGTAGCTCACATAAAATCTACATTTAACAATACTATAGTTACTATAACAAATTTAACCGGAGAAGCTATTTCGTGGTCATCCGCAGGTGCTTGCGGCTTTAAAGGAGCTAAAAAGGGTACACCTTTTGCTGCACAGGTCGCTGCAGAAAAAGCTGGGAAAACAGCTTTAGACTTAGGCATGAAAAAGGCTGCTGTTTTAGTTAATGGACCTGGGTCTGGTCGTGAAACGGCTATAAGAGCATTACAATCCGCAGGGATTCAAATTACATTGATACGAGATATAACTCCTGTACCTCATAATGGATGCAGACCTCGAAAAAAAAGACGCGTCTAGGTATTTTGAATAGTGGGAAAAATGTATCATTATGGTGTTAGATACTGAGTCATCGAATAGTCCAGTTCAGTTAAATATCGAATCGTTGGAATCAAAATGCCATTGCCCAAGATCATTATATGAAAAATTTACAATTTATCCACTAGGCAAGAATCAAGGTACCACTATTGGAAATGCTTTGAGAAGAGTATTATTATCCGATATTGAAGGTTTTGCTTTTGTCGGTGTACGCTTTGGTAGTGCTAAGCATGCTTTTGCAACAATACCTGGAGTAAAAGAAGATGTTTTAGATATATTATTAAATATAAAACAAATAGTAATCAAAGCCTCGGAAGAAAGTATCCAACCCGCACAAATGGTGGCTCGTATTCATGTCGTTGGCCCTGAAATAGTAACCTCGAATTTAATCAAACTTCCTCCAGGTATTGAAATTGTAGATAAAGATCAATACATAGCTACTGTGTGTAATAACGAAAAATTAGAGATAGAGCTACTTATACAAAAGAATAACGGATATAAACTTTCTGATGAGATAAAGATTGAGGAGTCGTTTGAAGACTACATCGGTATTGACGCTTGTTTTACACCAATAGTAAAAGCAAATTTTGAAGTTGAAAAAATTTTATTGGAGAAGGGTGAGACAAAAGAAAAAATAAATTTAGAAATTTATACTAACGGGAGTATAAGCCCGGAAGGCTCTTTGAAAAAAAGCACATTTATTTTAAAAAATATATTTGAATCACTCACAGCTAAAAGCATATTAAAAAGTGAGGTTTTTGAGGAAGAAAGCGAAAACGAAGTTGTTGAAGAGACACTTATTGAAGAGATTCCTATCTCAGTAAGAGCTTATAATTGTTTAAAACGTGCACAAATAAATACTATCAACGACTTAGTAAATTATTCTAGAGAGGAACTATTAGAAATTAAAAATTTTGGTCGCAAATCCGTAGACGAAGTAATATCGGCGTTAGAAGAGCGATTTAATATTAAGTTGAACGACGAAAAATAAATTTTTTTAAAAAATTAAAAAATGAGTACATTTTTATCTGTGGGCCGAAGAAAAAGTTCTATAGCTCAAATTAGATTAATCAGCGGCGGTTCGGGAAAAATCTCTGTAAATGAAAAGATAATTGAAGAATATTTTCAATACATACCTTCTCATTTAGATTCAGCTTTACAACCTTTAAAATTGATCGGTGAAGATAAAAACTTTGATATATTAATCAAAGCAAAAGGTGGTGGGCTAGCGGGCCAAGCTCAAGCTGTAAAGTTAGGAATAGCCCGAGTTTTATGCATAGTGGTGCCAGAAAACCAACAAAGATTATTAAGGTCATTAAACCTTTTGACACGTGACGCTAGAAAGAAAGAACGACGTAAATTCGGGCTTAAAAAGGCAAGAAAAGCTTCACAATTTTCAAAGAGATAATTGTAAACTTATCCTGATAAGGATGTTAAAGAATACTTTAAAAAACAACTATTATGAAGAAAAATATTCATCCTAAGTGGTATTCAGAATCTAATGTTCTCTGCAATGGTGAAATTGTATTGACATTAGGATCAACAAAGCGAGAACTGAACGTAGACCTATGGTCAGGGAATCATCCTTTTTACACAGGCTCACAAAAAATAGTTGATGCTGAAGGGAGAGTAGAGAAGTTTAATCGTAAATATAAAATGAAAAGCAAAGAAGTAAATTAAAAAGGATTTAGCTTATATGCCAACAATTCAACAATTAGTTCGTACAGAACGCACGGTAGAAAAGGTAAAAACAAAGTCGCCTGCTTTAAAAGAATGTCCACAAAGACGTGGTGTTTGCACACGTGTCTACACCACAACACCAAAAAAACCAAATTCTGCTTTAAGAAAAGTAGCACGTGTTAGATTAACTTCAGGTTTTGAAGTTACAGCCTATATACCAGGAATAGGACACAATATTCAAGAACATTCTGTTGTTCTAGTTCGCGGCGGGCGTGTTAAAGATCTTCCTGGAGTTCGGTACCACATAGTTCGAGGCTCTTTAGACGTTGGTGGAGTTAAAAATAGGATGCAAAGTCGTTCTAAATACGGTGCCAAGAAGCCAAAAGAATAAAGTAAAAAATAATTATAGAGAATAAAGTATTATGTCACGTCGTTCAAAAGCAAAAAAACGATTGGTACCTATTGATGCCATTTATAATAGCAGGCTCGTTAGCATGATTACTGTAAGAGTTTTGCAAGAAGGTAAAAAGTCACTAGCACAGCGAATAGTCTACCAATCACTAGAATATATAAAAACATCGACCAATATAAACCCTCTGCTAGTTTTAGAAAAAGCTGTACGTAACGTGGCTCCTGTTGTTGAAGTGAAAGCTAGGCGTGTTGGTGGATCTACTTATCAAGTACCTATCGAAATAGATGCGCTTAGAGGTATTAATATAGCTGTAAGCTGGATTACAAAAAGTGCACGCGAGCGTTCAGGTAAAGATATGGTGCGTAAACTAGGAAATGAATTGATAGATGCATCAAAACAAGCTGGTAATTCGGTAAAAAAGCGTGAGCAAACGCATAAAATGGCTGAAGCTAACAAAGCATTTTCACATTACAAGTATTAGAAAAAATCGCTAAAAGTAAAAAGTTAAGTAAAATTTATTAAAAGGAAAAAAAATGGCACGTGAAAAATTCTCTCGTACAAAAACACACGTAAACATTGGCACAATAGGTCACGTGGATCACGGAAAAACAACACTTACGGCAGCAATTTCAGGGACATTAGCTATTTACGGAAAAGCGGCTAGAAAGTTTGATGAAATCGATTCAGCCCCTGAAGAAAAAGCTCGCGGAATAACAATAAATACATCTCATATCGAATATGAAACTGAGACACGCCACTATGCTCACGTAGATTGCCCAGGTCACGCTGATTATGTAAAAAATATGATCACTGGAGCTGCTCAAATGGATGGAGCAATTCTTGTAATATCTGCGGCAGATGGACCCATGCCACAGACAAGAGAACACATACTTTTAGCTAAGCAAGTGGGCGTTCCAAATCTTGTAGTCTTTCTAAATAAGGCTGATCAAGTAGATGATGAAGAGTTATTAGAGCTTGTTGAATTAGAGGCTAGAGAACTATTATCTAATTATGACTACCCTGGTGATGAACTTCCATTCGTATCAGGCTCAGCTTATTTAGCCTTAGAAGCAGTAAAAGAAAAGGGACCTATCCCTAGAGGGGAAAATCCTTGGGTAGATAAAATCTTTGCACTTATGGATGCAGTGGATGAATATATCCCGGCTCCAGTAAGAGATGTTGATAAGACATTTCTTATGGCTGTTGAAGATGTGTTCTCAATTACAGGGCGCGGTACTGTTGCTACAGGGCGTATAGAAAGAGGTGTTGTTAAAGTAGGAGAAACTATTGAGATAATAGGTATTACTGCGACGACAAGCACTACGGTTACAGGTGTAGAAATGTTTCAAAAGACTTTAGATGAAGGAATGGCTGGAGATAATGTCGGCATACTTCTTCGAGGTGTTCAAAAGGATCAAATTCAACGAGGGATGGTCTTAGCAAAACCAGGTTCTATAACACCGCATACAAAATTTGAGGCAGAAGTTTATATATTAAAAAAAGAAGAAGGTGGTAGGCACACACCATTTTTCCCAGGGTATAGACCGCAGTTTTATGTACGTACTACTGATGTTACTGGAACAATAGAGAAATTTGAAGGTGATGATGGTAGTGAAGCAGAAATGGTTATGCCCGGAGACCGTATAAAAATGATTGCACAATTAATCAACCCTATTGCTATTGAACAAGGTATGAGATTTGCTATTCGTGAAGGCGGACGCACTGTTGGTGCTGGTGTCGTAGCTAAAATAATCCAATAAAAATAAGATGAAAATACGCTTACAGATAAAAGCATACGACTATAGATTAATGAATCAAGTCTGCGATAAAATATGCTCCATAGTTACACTAACTAACGCTAATTTAAAAGGGCCTGTACCCTTACCGACGAGAAGAAAAATATATTGTGTATTACGCTCACCGCATGTAAATAAAGATGCAAGGGAACACTTTGAAATAAAAACATACAAACGCCTTATTGATATACAAAATTCTTCTTTGCAAACAATAGATAGTTTAAAACAGCTTAATTTGCCTGCTGGTATAGACTTATGTGTAAATTTTATTTAAAAAAAAAAATAGAGTATAAATAGATGCATAAAGAGATAAGCTTGGTGGAACAAAAGTATATGGCCAAAAGCAGCAACCTTCGGTGCCCAGAAATTGGAGATGTTGTAAGCTTGTCAGTACAAATAAGAGAAGGACAAAAAGAACGTATCCAAAAAATACAAGGGCTTGTCATATCTACAAATAATTGTGGTATAAGAAAGAGTTTTACAATAAGAAGCTTTCTTCAAATAGGTGGTATAGAAAGAATATACTCTTTACATGCTCCTTGTTTAAAAGGAATTGAAGTAGTAAAACAATCAAAGATTAGAAGATCTAAGCTGTACTATCTTCGAACAAGATCTGGAAAAGCTACTCGACTACAAAGCAAAAATTAGAAAATCAAAAACCTCAAAGAAGCTCGTAGGCTTCTTTGAGGTTTTTGATTTTCTTTAAATTGTAGTAACATAGAAATAAGCATCTGTAGCCAAGTGGCCGAAGGCGTCGGACTCATAATCCGCTTCTCTATGAGACATCGCTGGTTCGAATCCAGCCGGATGCATTCATTTATAAGTCAAAAAAAATACTAATTTTAGACTTAGTATTCTTTTTGATTTGACTTTTCGTCAAAAATTTCATTTATGGATTGAACTATTATATTTTTTTTGAAGGGCTCTGAAGAAAGGTCTTCTATACTTTTCTTCTTTTTAGCTAAAAGAGCCACCTGGAGCGTGGTTGCGTATACATTATTGGATTGGTTGAGTAAGTACTCAACCTTTTCTAGCAATTTATTAGACATTAAAAAATGATATAGTTTACATCCCATCTAAGTAAACATTAAGAAATTTCGCTAGATTAGCAGCCCTTTCTTCAATTTCCTTGATAGGGGGATTGGCTGTCAATTGAGTTAGAGGAATCTCACGTTTATCTTTTAAACACAGGAATATAGATGGTACAGAGTTGAATGATTCAGTAGATCTTAACCTTATAGATTCTATAATGCTAAAAGGATAAACATACTTTATTTCTCTGCTTCTTCCAATGCCTTTACGATATATAATTATTTCACTAGTACTTTTGTTATAGATATTAGTACCACTACCAACATCTAAAGCTATAGTAATCCATATAAAAATACTAATACAGATAGCTATAGTTCCATAAAAAAGAAGAGTTATACCCTGGGGGAGAAAAAAAAGGCCTGTTAAATCAGAGAAAGGTATATAGTTTGTCTTAAAATAACTTGAGAGGCCTGATAGGAAAAAAGCTAACCCACCACAGAACATTATAATAGCGAAAAGAAAGTTACTTATAGAACGAGATCCTAGAATATACTCATACCTTATAACATCTTTAGTAATTAGATTATCTGACATTTTAATAATGGCTTGGAATTAAAAGATTTATAAAAGGCTGAGCTTAGATAAGTTTTATACTTCTAAGACCGTAATAAATGCCAGTAATAAAGATAGCTAAGCCTGCTAGTAAAAAAAGGTATGTAATAAAAGTGTCCATATTAAGTATCAATTAATTTTAATTAAGATCATTCTTAAATTGTAAAAAAACCGATAGAGATCTCAAAAAAAAATCTCAACCGGTTTTTAGTATTTAGCTGAATTAGGAATAAAGAGCTCTCCCAAGACGAATTGCTAAAATCATGCCCACTAAGGCTATAGCTAAAGCTATAAAAATTTGACTTTCTGTAATCATACCTACCTAACGGTTAACTATTTATAAAAAAGCTTTGTACCTTGATGTTATTATCCAACTATCTAAAGCCAACAGCTGCTTGCCATACGAAGGCTAGTAGAAGGAATAGAATAGGAATTATTGGTAGAACATCGACGATAGGTTTAAAAATAGCGTAAGCCTCTGGTAATCTCGCTATAACGAGTAAACTATTTTCCATAATCAATTGTTAATCCTTTATACAATAAACTGTAATTTAGTATATAACAAAAACAGTTACATTTAATAAATCAATGTATAGTCAGAGTTATATTTTTATTAAACTAAATAGTTTATTAGAATTGAAGAAGATTTTTTATGTTATAATTTTACATAAAGAAACATAAAAGTTTGAACAAAGTAAACCTTTAAAAATGATTACAGCCATACAAATTTCTACAAGCGTATTGATTCTACTTTCTTTTGCTTTAGTCGTAGGAGTTCCAGTAGTGCTTTCATCACCTGGCGAATGGGAGAACTCGAAGAAGACTGTTTTTACAGGAACAGCTTTATGGACAACAATGGTTGCTGTAACAAGCTTCCTAAACTCATTAGCGTAAATCTTTTTAAGTGAGAAAATTTTCTCACTTAAAAAACCTTCCATTGTAATATTTTTTATGTTACAATACAATAGGGCGTATAAATGGGTTTGTAGTTCAATTGGTTAGAGCACCGCCCTGTCACGGCGGAAGTTGCGGGTTCGAGTCCCGTCAGACCCGTAGGGTTTTAAGAAAAAAAATAAAATTGGAAAAATAGTGCAACAAATGATAAACATAGATTTTGGTTATAATTTTATCCTAGGATGTTTCGTAGCTTTAGTCGGAATAGCTCTGTATTCAATACGATTTTTAAACCCCAGAATAGCAGAAGAAAAAGATGTTTTTTTATCTACGTTATTTTTCATTTACAGTGGGATAATAATAATCCACGGATGGCGCTTAGACCCAATACTATTTTTATCACAAATATTGATTGTAATTTTATCTATAAGTTTTTTCATGGAAAATCTAAGCCTTCGGACTAGGGTTTTGAAACAAAAGAAGAGGGAGTTGATAAAAAAGAAGATAGAGGACAATATGCAAAATTTAGTGGATGGTAATGGTAATGATGATGATGATGATGATGATGAGCCTATTGATATATTTAAGATATTTCGCTAGAAAAGAATTAAACAATATACAAACATAATTAGATAGAAGCTAACTTAATTATGTTAGAATAGCAAGATCAAAGAAAAATCGAAAAAATGTCTATTTATGTTTGAACGCTTCACAGAAAAAGCTATCAAAGTGATAATGTTGGCCCAAGAAGAATCAAGAAGATTGGGTCATAATTTTGTTGGTACTGAACAAATACTTTTAGGTTTAATTGGAGAAGGTACTGGCTTAGCTTTTAAAGTACTAAATTCAATGGGGGTTACCTTAAAAGATGCAAGAATTGAGGTTGAAAAAGTTATAGGACGAGGTACTGGTTTTGTTGCTGTTGAAATACCATTTACACCCAGAGCAAAAAGGGTTCTAGAGCTATCTTTGGAAGAAGCGAGACAGCTAGGTCACAACTATATAGGTACTGAGCATTTACTACTAGGGCTTATAAGAGAAAATGAAGGTGTCGCTACAAGAGTTTTAGAAAATTTGGGTGTAGTTTTTCTTTCAAAATTAAGAACACAGGTAATCCGCTCTTTAGGGGAAACTGAAGAAGTTTTTGTCGGAAGTAATAGCCAAGGCCAAGGTCGAAATAAGGCGCCAACATTAGAAGAGTTTGGTACAGATTTAACTGAGAAGGCTGAGGCTGGTACTCTAGACCCAGTAATCGGTCGAGAAAAAGAAATCGAGCGCGTAATACAAATCCTGGGCAGAAGAACTAAGAATAACCCTATTCTAATAGGAGAACCTGGAGTTGGTAAGACATCAATTGCAGAAGGATTAGCCCAAAGAATTATAGCTAAAGATGTACCTGACATACTTGAAGATAAAAGTGTAGTTACCTTAGATATAGGATTACTTGTTGCAGGAACAAAATATCGGGGCGAATTTGAAGAGCGTTTAAAGAAGATTATGGAGGAAGTAAGAGTAAATAGCGAAATAATCTTAGTTATAGATGAGGTACATACATTAGTAGGTGCAGGGGCTGCAGAGGGAGCTATTGATGCAGCAAATATACTTAAACCAGCGTTGGCTAGAGGTGAGTTGCAATGTATTGGTGCAACGACACTCGAAGAATATAGAAAACACATTGAAAAAGACGCAGCTTTAGAAAGAAGGTTTCAACCAGTGATGGTTGGAGAGCCTAGCGTAGACGAAACAATAGAAATTCTTTATGGTCTAAGAGAAAGATATGAAAAACATCACAAGTTAGTAATAAGAGATGAGGCTATCTGCGCAGCGGCTACTTTAGCGGACCAATACATAGCAGACCGATTTTTGCCAGACAAAGCTATTGATTTAATAGACGAAGGAAGCTCTAGAGTTAGACTATTAAATTCTTTATTACCTCCAGCAGCAAAGCAATTAGACAAAGAACTTAGAAAAATTATAAAAGAAAAAGACGAGGCTGTGCGAAGCCAAGACTTTGAAAAGGCAGGTGAGCTACGCGAAAGAGAATTGGAAACTAAAACACAAATAGCTTTAGTAGGACGTAATAAAGGTGAGGGAGGGCGTTTTGCAAAAAATAAAGGTGAATTGTTTGTCAGTGAAGATAACATCGCTGAAATTGTAGCCTCTTGGACAGGAATCCCTGTAAATAAGTTAAGTAAGAGTGAATCCGAAAAGCTTATGAATATGGAGAAAACCTTGCATGGACAAATAATAGGACAAAATGAAGCTGTAGTTGCAATATCAAGAGCTATCAGAAGAGCTAGAGTAGGGTTAAAGAACCCAAATCGCCCTATAGCAAGTTTCATTTTTTCGGGACCTACCGGCGTAGGCAAAACCGAGCTAACAAAAGCTTTAGCTTCTTATTTTTTTGGCTCAGTAGAATCTATGGTAAGGCTGGATATGTCTGAATACATGGAAAGACATACAGTTTCAAAGCTTATCGGATCACCTCCAGGATACGTAGGATATAATGAGGGGGGACAATTAACAGAAGCTGTACGCCGAAGACCGTATAGTGTTGTATTATTTGATGAAATTGAAAAAGCCCATCCAGATGTATTTAATTTGCTCTTACAAATTTTTGAAGACGGAAGATTAACAGATTCTAAAGGACGTACTATAGATTTTAAAAATACTCTATTAATTTTGACTTCTAATATTGGTTCTAAAGTTATTGAGAAAAGTGGAGGAGATCTAGGTTTCGAGTTTTCACAAGACCAATCAGAATCTGAGTATAATCGAATTAAAGTTTTAGTCAACGAAGAGTTAAAACAATATTTCAGACCAGAATTTTTAAACAGATTAGATGAAATTATAGTTTTCAGACAACTTACTAAAGACCAAGTAGGTCAAATAGCAGACATAATGTTGGCAGAGGTTTTCGAAAGAATTTCTAAAAAAGGTATTAGTGTAGAAATCACAGACAAGTTTAAGGAGAAAGTTATTAACTCAGGGTTCAACCCAAGTTATGGCGCTAGACCTTTAAGAAGAGCTGTTCAAAGCTTGATAGAAGATGTTTTAGCAGAGGAAGTACTTTCTGCACGCATTGTTTCTGGCGATTCGATAGTTATTGACGCAAAAGATGATGGTACGTCTGTAGTACTTAAAAATGATAGTTTGTCAGAAAATAAAGTGGAAATAATTATTGAAAAAGATCTTATAAAAAATGAGTTAGTTAATGGCGAAAACCTTAAATAAATTTTTAAATCTTTGAGAGGTTTTTTAAGCCTCCCAGAGATTCACTGTAAAAGTGATATATCAAGTTAGAACAGACCTAATGTAAGAGCTTGGTTAATAGGCATCGTTGCGCCAATACCTAACCAAATAGCTATAAAAGTACCTAATACAAAAGTAAGAGAAGCTATTGGTCTTCTAAAAGGATTTTGAAACTTATTTACATTTTCTAGGAAAGGAACAGTTATAAGACCTGCTGGTACAGCTGCCATACTTAAAACACCTAAAAGCTTATTAGGTATCACGCGAAGCAAGTTAAATGTAGGAAAGAAATACCACTCAGGTAAAATTTCTAATGGGGTAGCGAAAGGATCGGCCTTTTCACCAAGTGATGAAGGCTCAAGTACTGAAAGCCCTACAATACAAGCAATAGTACCTAGTATAACTACTGGAAAGATATATAGCAAATCATTTGGCCAAGCAGGCTCTCCATAATAATTGTGACCCATACCTTTTGCAAGTTTAGCACGAAGCTTAGCATCCGTTAAATCAGGTTTTTTTAAGATAGACATGTAAAAATAACTCCTAAATTTAAGATTTTATATACTTTTTTAGTAAAAGATATTATAGCGGTCCCGAAATACCTTGCTTTCTAATCATAAGGAAATGAGCAAGCATGAATGCTGCAGCAAGAAGAGGAAGTACAAAGGTGTGTAAACTATAGAAGCGTGTAAGTGTTGGCTGACCAACTGCAAGACCTCCACGAAGTAACTGAACTATAGTAGAACCAACAACTGGTACAGCATCAGGCACACCAGTTACAATTTTACAAGCCCAATAACCAACCTGATCCCATGGTAAAGAATAACCGGTAACACCAAACGAAACAGTCAATACAGCCATAATTACACCTGTCACCCAAGTAAGCTCGCGAGGTTTCTTAAATCCACCAGTAAGGTAAACTCTAAAAATGTGTAAAAGCATTGACAAAACCATCATACTAGCAGACCAGCGGTGTACTGAACGAACAAGCCAACCGAAATTAACACTTGTCATTAAATATTCAATCGAAGCAAAAGCATCCGTAACAGTTGGTCTATAATAGAACGTCATAGCGAAACCTGTAGCTACCTGAATAATGAAACATACAAAAGTTATACCACCAAGACAGTAAAAGATATTTACATGAGGCGGTACATATTTGCTGCTAATATCATCCGCAATAGATTGAATTTCAAGACGTTCTTCAAACCAGTCGTAAACTTTACTCATAAAATCTAAATTAAAATTGTAAAAAAAAAGCACTGATAGACAAAAGATAAAATATTTGATTTTCTAATTTTTAATACAATCGTACTTAATTTAATTATAATCCATAATAGAGGAAAAATAAACTTGACAGAACTTCAAGTTCAAAAATTTTACTAAATATAGATAAATAAAATTTTATTTCAACGGTCAGCATAATTTTATGAACCCTTTATATACTCAAAATTTAGCCGAAAATTTTGCTTTTTTATGTTTTATGACAGGAATGATTTTTTCCTGGATTAGTTTGGTTGTTTTTAATAGTAAATATGTAATAGTGATAGAAAATGCATCTAATATACTTGGGTGCGCTACTTTAGCGTATCTATTAATTTACCGTTGGACAACAGCGCATTATTTTCCAATAAGCAATCTATATGAATCGATGCTTTTCTTAGCTTGGGGTTTGAGTTTTGGGAGTATTGTAATAAAATCGAGCTTAAAAACAAGATTAATTGGTGCAACCGTCACGCCAATCATCACATCAATAGTTGCTTTTGCCGGTCTAGTACTTCCTGAAGATATGCAACAGCCAATAGCGCTTATCCCTGCACTAAAATCAAACTGGCTCTTGATGCACGTAAGTGTGATGATGGTAAGTTATGCAACATTATTGATTGGGTGCTTATTCGCGGTAGCTTTCCTTATAATGAGTCAAGGAAAAAATATTGTTTTACAAGGAGGTTCTATAACAAATAGTTGGGTGAAAAAAGATCCAATAAATATAGTTGTAAATTTCCAAGTAGAGGGGAAAGATGAAAAAATAACATCGGACGAAATATTTAATAAAGATAAAAAGGAGAATAGCAAAGATCAAAAACTCCTGAGTTTACTTGAAAGCTTTGATAACATAAGCTATAGATTTATTGGGTTGGGCTTTCCATTTTTAACTTTAGGCATTATTTCAGGAGCCATTTGGGCAAACCAAGCTTGGGGATCTTATTGGAGTTGGGACCCAAAAGAGACTTGGTCATTAATAGCATGGATAGTTTTTGCTATATATTTACACACAAGAATTACAAAGTCTTGGCAAGGAAAAAGACCTGCGTATATAGCAACATTAGGGTTTTTTACAGTATGGGTATGTTATTTAGGTGTTAATTTTTTAGGTAAAGGCTTACACAGTTATGGTTGGGTTTTATAGAGATGAATTAATTAATAATTTTAGTCTTACTAAAAATGACTAAAAATTAGTTATAATAATGAAGAGATTTCTCTTAATAATTAAAGAATCAATCAGACTAAGGTTTTGTAAATACAAAGTCAATAAAAATTTGTATAGTTTCAAAAACCTTGATGAATTTTTTAAAAGCACTAATTTTCTGGATAAACAAAAATTATGTCAAAAAAATATTACTTTGGCTTTATATTAGGTCTATTTGTCACTTTTCTAACTTATTCAAACCAGCCAGTCTGGGCTGTAGAATTAGATGAGGATATTAGAACGGTAGCCTTAGACTCAAAAGGTGGAACTACTGTTTTAAGCAATGAACAAGTTAAACGCGGGAAGCGTCTTTTTAATTCAACGTGCGCTGTGTGTCATACAGGAGGGGTCACAAAAACAAACCCAAACGTGGGTTTAGATCCAGAATCATTAAGTCTGGCTACACCATCACGTGACAACATACAATCTCTAGTCAGCTACATGAAATCACCTACAACTTATGACGGTCTAGAATCAATATCTGAAATACACCCAAGTATACAAAGTGCTGATATTTTTCCAAAAATGAGAACACTTACAGATGAAGATCTTTTTGCGATAGGTGGGCATATCTTGCTACAACCTAAAATTGTTTCTGAGAAGTGGGGTGGGGGGAAAATCTACTACTAATAAATCATAAGACTAGAGCCATTTTGTTATTTGGTTTTATCAAGATAATAAAATGGCGTAAAATAAAAGTTACTTACGTTGGTAAGTTGATGAAAAAAATGTTATGATTAAGCTACTAACATGCGGGATAGAGCAGTCTGGTAGCTCGTCGGGCTCATAACCCGAAAGTCAATGGTTCAAATCCATTTCCCGCTAGTCATAAACCTTTTTAAGGTTATAATTTGTTAAAGATTTTTATTAAAAAGGTTAAAGAGAGGTCAAAATGAATTTAAGTTCCAAAAGTTATAAAAAGGTTTCTAGTGATATCGAAATGACTTTTTCTGAGCATGTCGAAGAATTTCGACAAAGAGTATTTTTTTCCGTAGTCGTATTTTTAGTAGTTTTCGGAGTATGTTTCTGCTTCGTAAACACTGTTGTTGAGATTATAAAGAGTCCAGCAGTTGGAGTTAGATTTTTTCAATTTTCTCCTGGGGAATACTTTTTTACGTCTATAAAGCTAGTATTTTACTCGAGCTTAATATTGAGTAGTCCTATATTTATACATCAAATAGTTTTATTCTTGATCCCAGGAATGACATATAAAGAACAAAAAGTTCTTATCCCTATATTAATTGCATCTTGTTTATTATTTGGTTTGGGCCTGGTATTTTCATACAAAATATTAATACCTAGCGCCTTGAAATTTTTCTTACAGTACGGGGCAGACGTAGTTGACCCGCTGTGGTCTTTTGAGCAGTATTTTGAGTTTTTTTCTTTTTTAGCTTTTACGTGCGGACTAGGTTTCCAAATACCTATAGTACAACTATTACTTTGTATAACAAATGTGGTTAAGCCGAAAACATTATTAAGCTCGTGGAGATATGTAATATTAGGATCAACTATACTTGCAGCGATAGTAACACCATCGGTCGACCCGGTTACACAATTATTTTTATCGCTAGCTTTTTTAAGTTTATACTTTACTGGGTATTTATTATCTTTAATGATAAAAGGTTGATTAAAAGTGGAGCGTAGTCAAAAGAAAAATATAAGTTTCTTGTTATTCAGTATTAGTACTATAATTAAATATAAAGAAAATTTAAAATTATAATCTAAGAGAATATAATATAGGATATTATGTTCTAGTATTGAAATTAATCTTTGCATAAAAGTTATTAAAGATGAAAAAATTATTTATTGAAAGATCGAAAGTTATATTAAGCTCTCTAGTGGCCTTTTCAATTTTTTTAATACCATTTGAGAACTGTTCAGCATTTCCTGTATATGCGCAACAAGCCTATACAAACCCTCGTGAAGCTACAGGAAGGTTGGTTTGTGCAAACTGCCATTTAGCACAAAAACCAGTTGCGATAGAAACACCTACATCAGTACTGCCAGATACAGTTTTTGAAGCTGTAGTAAAAATACCTTATGCCGATGGACTGAAACAAATACAGGGTAATGGTACTAAAGGTGGTTTAAATGTTGGTGGAATCGTTGTACTTCCAGAAGGTTTTAAGTTAGCACCTAAGGATCGTCTGTCTAGTGAACTAAAAGCAAAAACAAAAGGTGTCTACATACAACCGTATAGTGCTGAAAAGCCAAATATCTTAGTAGTAGGGCCTATCGGGGGCGAAAAAAACCGTGAGATAACTTTTCCTATCCAATCGCCAAATCCTTCACAAGACAAAGGTACATTCTATATTAAGTACCCAATATATGTAGGAGGAAACAGAGGTCGTGGGCAAGTAAACCCTAATGGTGAAAAAACAAACAATACTATAATTACTTCATCTGCTGTCGGTAAGATACAGTCTATTGAAAAAGATGAGAAAGGTAGCTACTTAGTTACTATAAAAGGAGATACAAGTAACGTAACACAAACGATACCTGCAGGATTAGATATTTCAGTACGCACCGGAGAATTTATAAAGCTAGATCAACCACTAACTTATGACCCTAATGTGGGAGGTTTTGGTCAAAACGAGACTGAAATTGTTTTACAAAATCCTAATCGTGTAGTGGGTTTAATAACTTTCTTTTTCACAGTAGTGATATCTCAAACTTTCTTTGTTCTAAAGAAAAAGCAATTCGAGAAAGTTCAGGCTGCTGAAATGAATTTTTAAAAAAAAAAATAAAGTTAATAAAGTAATAAAAACAACTTTATTAACTTTTAAGCTTAAATTTTACGTGAATAGTACTCAACAACGAGTAATTCTTTTAAATTTACGCCGACCCAAGCTCTTTCAACAACACCTTTTAACTTACCTGTCATTGCGTTTTTATCTAATTCAATGTGAGAAGGAATTTGCAGTACTGTAGGATTTGCAAAAGACTTTTTTACAAGCTCTAAAGACTTCATATTATCTCTCACCGAAATAATATCACCGGGTTTACAGTTATAGCTAGGTACAGAAATTATGTTATTTTTTATGCAGATGTGACCATGGCGTATTAACTGTCTTGCAGCAGGTATCGTAGAAGCAAAACCCATTCTAAATACAGTATTATCTAGCCTCATCTCAAGCATTTGAAGTAAAATTTCCCCTGTAGGGCCTTTACAATTGCGTGCAGATTTCATATAATTTAGTAATTGTTTTTCACCTATACCGTAATTAAATCTGATTTTTTGTTTTTCTTCAAGACGAATACCAAAAGAAGAAGTCTTTTTACGAAAAGCATTCACTTTAGCATTAGATGGTACAGACTTACGCGTAAAACCTGGCAATTCTCCTAAGCTACGAATTTTTTTAATTTTAGGACCTAAATATCTAGACATTTGAAATAACCTTGAAAACAAAATTTAAATTGAATATATACATATATGTAACAACCCCGGAACAAAAAATTTTGCGCATACGTCAATTAAAAATATATATATAACTAATTCTAACAAAAATTTCACATAGTTAAAAGTTTTTTATTAAAAACTTGACTCTTGGCGGATTTTGCAATATTATAGCTTTGACGAATAAGCGGCTGTGGCGGAATTGGTAGACGCGCTAGATTTAGGTTCTAGTAAGCAAACCTTGTGAGAGTTCAAGTCTCTCCAGCCGTATTTGATAAATCAAAAATTTGTTTTCAAAGGGACAGGTGGAAGGTCTATAAATATATTTTGAGATTTAATTATTTAAATAATTAAAAGACAAAAGATATACCTTCAAATAAATTATGGGATGTATAGGATTTGAACCTATGGCCATCTGCTTGTAAGGCAGATGCTCTACCACTGAGCTAACATCCCTCTCCTTTGCTATGACTACATTGTCTAATAATTATAAAAAAATGTCAAACAAAAGTACTATTTAAATAAATTACTTTTTGTTTGACACACATTTATTTAACCAAGAGACTTCCAATCCACGTCAACATTTTCAAGGATTAGTGAAGAGTTATAGATTTGCAGTATGATGATCAAAAATAACGCAAATGAAAACATAAAGAATAGCATAATTGGTGCAGTGCCCCAACCAGGTGCGACTTTTCCGTATTCGGAGTTTAGAGGTTTTAAAATATCACCTAAACGTGTTCTAAGGGCCATAAGATAATTTATCTCACTATAAAACAATAACAATATTAACAATATTTGTATTCTATGTATAATTTAGAATATAAATAATTCAAAAGAGATATAAAATGGAGACTGCAACAATTTTAAGTATTTTTATTTCAAGCCTACTTATAGGTATTACAGGTTATTCTGTATATACATCTTTTGGACCTACATCAAAAAACCTTCGGGATCCTTTTGAAGAACACGAGGATTAAAAAAAGGCAGAAATTAGCGAGAAACTCGTTAATTTCTGCCTTTAGTCTATTTCTTAGCTATGCGAGGCGGATCTCTAAAAAATATGGCGAAGAATATTACTATCAGCGTACCGATAAGTAACGTAGAGTAAACTATAGCTTCCACAAGTAATCTCCTAATATAGAAATATGGATAAGCGAAAATTAAACGATACCTTGTTTTTTAGTAGTTTTGTCACCTAACTTTTGGAAAGCACCAAATTCTACTTGTTCAACAACTTCAGCACCGATACCAGCAAAAACATCACGGAACAGAGCACGACCACCATGCCAAAGATGACCTAAGAAGAAGATAAGCGCAAAGTTTGCATGACCAAAGGTATACCAACCGCGAGGGCTACTTCTGAAAACACCGTCAGATTCTAGTGTAGTTCTATCAAACTCAAAAACTTCACCCAATTGTGCTTTACGAGCATACTTCTTAACAGTAGGAGCATCTTTAAATACCTGCCCGTTTAGCTTACCACCATAGAAACTTGCAGTAACCCCAACTTGCTCGATGCTATATTTAGATTCTGCTCTTCTGAAAGGAATGTCTGCTCTAACTACACCATCCTTATCAACAAGAATAACAGGAAAAGTTTCAAAGAATGCTGGCATTCTTCTAACAGTAAGTTCTCGACCATCTTTGTCTTGAAATACAGAGTGACCTAACCAAGCCTCAGCAATACCATCACCTTTGTTCATAGGACCTGCACGGAAAAGCCCACCCTTAGCGGGGTTATTACCTATGTAATCATAAAATGCAAGTTTATCAGGAATTCCAGACCAAGCTTCAGTAAGAGATTTACCTTCGCTTAGAGAAGTTTCAACGCGTCTCTCAATTTCTTGTTGGAAATAACCACTATCCCATTGATAACGTGTAGGGCCAAAAAGTTCAACAGGGGTTGTCGCGCTACCATACCACATAGTACCTGAAGTAACAAAAGCAGCCCAGAATACTGCGGAGATACTACTAGAAAGCACTGTTTCGATGTTACCCATACGTAAAGCTCGGTATAACCTTTGTGGTGGTCTAACAGTTAAATGAAATACTCCAGCAAGGAAACCGATAGCACCCGCAGCAATATGGTGTGAAGCAACGCCGCCAGGGTTAAATGGGTTGAAACCTTCAGGACCCCAAGCTGGTATTACAGGCTGTACTTTACCAGAGACACCGAAAGCATCAGAAACCCATATACCTGGACCAAAAAGACCAGTGCAGTGGAATGCGCCAAAACCAAAACAAAGAGTGCCTGCTAAGAATAAATGAATACCAAAGATTTTAGGCAGATCAAGGGCAGGTTCTCCAGTACGATCGTCACGGAAAAGTTCTAGATCCCAGTAAACCCAGTGCCAAATAGCAGCAAGAAAACACAAGCCTGATAAAATTATGTGTGTTAAGGCAACACCTTCAAAACTCCAAATACCTGGATTCGAAACACTCTCACCAGTAATACTCCAACCAGCCCAAGAATCAGTCACACCTATTCTGGCCATAAAAGGCATAACAAACATACCCTGCCTCCACATAGGATTTAAAACAGGATCTGAGGGATCGAAAACGGCTAGTTCGTATAAAGCCATAGAACCAGCCCATCCAGAGACAAGAGAAGTGTGCATTAAATGCACAGAAAGAAGTCGACCCGGATCATTTAGAACGACAGTGTGCACTCTAAACCAAGGTAACGCCATAAAAATACCCCTAAAAATTATTTTTTTTTTTTTTTTTTTTTAATTTTAGCTTTCTTACTTTAAATTACTAAATTCAGACCACAAGTTTCTATAAATAAGAATAGTATCTAAACTCTGTATTAAATATTTATACTTCATTATAATACACATTTGATCTTTTTCATTATCTATATGAAAAATAAGAGTTTATTTTATAAGCTTTTTTAGTAAATAAGATTTAAAGGTTTAAAAATCTAAAAAAATTAATAAAAAAAAATGCCCGAGCAAACTTTGCTCGGGCATATAAATTTAAGCTGATAAATTTAGTAGCGTGATCCTTCAGGCTTAGCAGCAGCTGAATAAGATTCAATAGTGTAAGCAATACGACGCCCTTCAAGTTCCTGACGAACAAGTCTGAATCCAGGCTCGTTAGATGGACGATTAACTATGAAAGACAGAGCTGAAGATTCAACACCGCGTGTATTATCAAAAGCAGTAACTTTAACGTAAAAGTTAGAGTGTGCTTTACGACAAGCGTTGATCTCAAACATCACAGCAGCAACATCTTTAATATCGAAAAGTGGAAGACCCCACATTTCCCAATAAGCGTTACGAGGGTGCGGATCATCTGTATACTCTACAGAAATGGCCCAACCTTTTTGAATAGCAAAAGATGCTTGCTTTTGAATTTGTGCATCAGTTAAATCAGGAAGATATGAAAAAGCTCCTTGTGTTAGTCTCACCTTAGGTACTCCTTTGTTAAAAAGTTTATATTTTAGTCTTCTTTGGACTAGAGAAGTCCAAAGAAGTTTGTCTCAAGAGACAATGGTCTTATACGTTTGCTGTAGCTGTCTCAATGAAGTCAGCAGTGTCTGTAGAAGTGTAGTTGAAAGTAATATCCTTCCAAAGATCTAGTGCTGTCTGTAGAGGACCACAAGTCTTAGCTGCATCTCTTAGGATTTGAGGACCTTCACTTAGATAGTCACGTCCTTCGTTACGTGCAAGTACCATACACTCAAGAGCTACACGGTTAGCAGTTGCTCCAGACTGGATACCATCTGGGTGACCAATTGTACCACCACCGAATTGAAGTACCACATCATCGCCTAAATATTCAATAAGTTGGTGCATTTGACCACAGTGAATACCACCAGAAGCTACTGGCATACACTTACGTAAAGAAGCCCAATCTTGCTCAAAGAATAGACCTTCCGGTAAGTTGATATCAGTTTTGTTTTCTAGAAGAGTGTTATAGAAACCTTTAACCATTAGTGGATCCCCTTCAAGCTTACCTACTACGGTACCTGCGTGAATGTGGTCAACACCAGCCATACGCATCCACTTACAGATAACACGGAAGTTCATACCGTGGTTCTTTTGACGAGAGTAAGTAGAGTTACCAGCACGGTGAAGGTGAAGAATTGTATCATTCTTACGAGCCCAGATACCCATTGTTTGAATAGCAGTGTATCCAATAACAAGGTCAATCATAACAATGATTGAACCTAGCTCCTTAGCGTAGTCAGCACGCGTATACATTTCTTCCATAGTAGAAGCTGTTGCATTTAGGTAGTGACCTTTAACCTCTCCAGAACCAGCTGCAGCACGGTTAACACCTTCCATCGAGAATAGGAAACGCTCTCTCCAACGCATAAATGGTTGTGAGTTGATGTTTTCGTCATCCTTAAGGAAGTCCAGACCACCTTTAAGACCTTCGTATACTACACGTCCGTAGTTCTTACCAGAAAGACCTAGTTTAGGTTTAACAGTGGCACCTAGTAGTGGACGCCCGAACTTATCCATACGCTCACGCTCTACGATTACACCGGTAGCTGGACCTTGGAAAGTTTTAAGGTAAGCATATGGTATACGCATATCTTCAAGACGAAGCGCCTTAAGCGCCTTAAATCCAAACACGTTACCGATAATCGAAGCTGTAAGGTTAGCTAATGAACCCTCTTCAAAAAGATCGATATCGTAAGCGATATAAGCAAAATATTGATCAGAAGAATTTGGTACTGGATCTACACGGAATGCTTTAGCACGATATAGGTCACAAGCTGTTAAAAGGTCAGTCCATACAACAGTCCAAGTAGCTGTAGATGACTCACCTGCAACAGCTGCAGCACACTCAACAGGGTCAACACCCGGCTGAGGAGTCAGACGAAACATTGCTAGAACATCAGTTTCCTTGATTGCGTAGTCAGGATCCCAGTAACCCATTTTTGCGTATGGAATTACACCAGACTCGTATCTTTCGTTTTTGATTCTTGTACGTGATTCTACGTTTTGAGACATGAAATCCCCCTAGATTAAGGTAAAAGTAAAAAATTATTTTTATGCCAGGAACATGGCTTTTTCTGATGATACTATTTATCATCAAAAACTAATCTAGTTTTTATTACCTTTTTTATATTTAAAATAAGTTTTATTGATATATTTATAAGTCGTAGTAGAAATAACTTTGATGGTAGAAAAATTTTTAGTTTTAGATCCACCATCAAAAATATAATTATTAACCTCTAAGCTATCTGAAATAAACTATATCTAAATGTTTTGTATAAACTAGAACTTAGGTAAGTTTCTAAAAGAAAAATTTAAAAAGCAGGCCGGCAACAATTATTGAGATAAAAGTTAATAATTTTTAAAGCAAAAATCTCAAGCAGTAAACCAAGGATCATTATTAAGTTAATGACAATTTTCTCATTTTTTAGATTAGCTTTTGATATTTAGCTGGTAAATATTTTACCAAAATCTTTTTATTAAGGTATTAGATTTATGCTTATTAACTTCTTAAAGAAGACAAAGCATTTAATGTAGCTCTGGCATTATTTAACAAATTATTAGAGCCCATTTGCTTAGATAAAATATTTTGGATACCCGCAAGCTCAAGAACTGTACGGATAGAACCGCCAGCCTTAACACCCGAACCCAGGTTTGTAGGGCTTATAAAAACACGAGCAGCGCCAGCCCGACCATTCACAACATGAGGAATAGACAAGTCTTTCGTTATAGGAATAAAAACTAGATGACGTTTACCATCAGCTACAGCTTTTTTTACTGCATTAACAACATCGGTAGCTTTGCCAACACCAACACCAACTTGACCTTTTTCGTCGCCAATAACTACAAGGGCGCGAAAACTCATTTTTTTACCACCTTTAACAACTTTTGTAACTCGACTTACTTCAACAACTTTTTCTTGCCATTGTACATCTTTATGATTTTGAATTGAATTTTTTCGAGGAAGCATTTGGATAGAATTTTTAAAAATAAGGAGAATATATTAGAATTACTTTTTACCACCTTTACCGACTTTTCTACGAACGACCTCGCCTCGGTACCGAATACCTTTACCTTTGTAAGGTTCTGGTGGTCTAACGGAGCGAATATTAGCAGCTATTTCACCAATAATATCTTTTTTGCTACCCTTTATTTGGATTGTTGTGTTGGCTTCTACTGTAAAAGTTACACCTTCTGGGGGAGCTATAATTACTTTATGGCTATAGCCCATAAACAATACAAGGTTTTTGCCATCAATTTGTGATCTATAACCAACACCTTGTATGTCTAAAGTTCTTGTAAAACCCTCTGAAATACCTATTATTGAGTTAGCTATTAAACTTCTAGTTAAGCCATAAAGACTTAAAGTATCTTTTGTAATTTTATTAAGTTTTAAATATAAAAAGCCCTCATCAACAAAATAACTTATAGAGCTAGGTAATGGAATAGTGTGCTTTAAATTTGATTTGCTTAACAAAATATTATTTTCGGCGAATTCCACGCTGATATCTGAAGGTATTTTAATTGGTAATCTTCCAATACGAGACATAAAAATAATCCTTTACCAAATGTAACATAAAATTTCTCCACCAAGCTTCTGCATACGAGCCTGGTGGCTGGTCATTAGACCTTTAGAAGTAGATAGTATTAAAGTTCTAGTATTTGACGTCCCGCTAGGCAACTCCGCATAAGAGGTATATAATCTAAGACCAGGTCTGCTAACACGCTGAATAGACTCGATAATAGGATCTTTTGTACGGTTGCGTTTATATTTTAGTGAAATCAAGATATATTTTGATTTATCAGCAAGCTCAGCTTGACGAAAGTCAAGAATAAAGCCTTCATCAAGCAAAATTTTTGCTATGGCTTCCGTAATTTTTGTAGCACGAACTTTAACAATTTGATGTTTTGCTTGACTAGCATTTCGAATTCGAGTCAGCATATCTGAAATGGTATCGTTTATCACAAGATTTACTCCAAATTTATAATTTTTATTGTTTAAAAGGCAGGCCTAAGGCCTGAAGAAGTGCCAACCCCTCTTCATCAGTTTTTGCAGTTGTAGATATAGCTATATTTAATCCACGAATCTTGTCAATTTTGTCATATTCAATTTCAGGGAAGGCTATTTGTTCAGTAAAACCTATATTAAAATTACCGCGACCATCAAAGCCAGACTTATTAATACCTCGAAAGTCTTTAATACGCGGAAAAGCTAAATGAATAAGCTTATCTATGAAAGAATACATAGCTTTCTTACGAAGAGTGACTTTAAGACCTATAGGTGCACCTTCACGAAGTTTAAAACCAGCAATAGCTTTTTTAGCATTAGTAATGACAGGAGCACGACCTATGATCACTTTAAACTCATCAACACTAATATCTAAAGCTTTATTATTATTAAGAGATTCGCCTACACCTCGACTAATAGTAATTTTTGTTATTTGCGGTATTTCATGTATATTTTTGTAGTTAAACTGTTTCGTTAAAATATCACGAACTTCAACTTTCGCAATTTCTGAGCAACTTTTCATGATTTGTGTATATTTTTTTTTTAAACAACCTCAGGGGCTAGAGAGATGATTTTGGTAAATCCCTTCTCTCGAAGTTCACGAGCTATAGGGCCGAAAACTCTGGTTCCTCGGGGGTTGTCCTCTTTATTAATAATTACGGCAGCATTGTCATCAAAACGAACTGAAATACCATCAGTACGCTGAATAACATTTTTAGTGCGGACTACTACAGCCCTAACAACATCAGAACGCTTAACTCCCATATTTGGAGTAGCAGACTTAACTACACCTATAATAACATCGCCAGCTTTGGCAACTTTTCTGGGCGAACCCAATATGCGAATGCAAAGCATTGTCTTTGCACCACTATTATCTGCAACATTCAAAAAAGACTGTACTTGTACCATTAAAAGCATCCACTAAACTAAATTACTCTTCGCAGAGTGTGAAATAAGAGACTTAAAGATCCACCTCTTAGTTTTACTAATGGGTCGTGTCTCAAGAATACGAACACGATCACCTACCTGACAAGCACCATTAGGATCAGAAACCGTGTAATTTTTACTGATATTAATAACCTTACTATACTTAGTGTGTGCTACACGTCTCTGAACAGCTACGGTAACCGTTTTGTCTTGCTTATTAGAAATAACTATACCGACCCTTTCTTTTGTAACCATAAAACCTGTGATAAAAATATAAGATGAAAATTATTCAATTCTCATCTTCTCGAGAAACAAAGCGCGTTTTAATAGGAAGTTTGTATGCGGCATTTCTTAATGCATCATGAGCGACAGCCCTAGTAACACCGTTCATTTCAAATAGTATAGCGCCGGGCTGAATAACACAAACCCAATACTCAGGTGTACCCTTACCAGAACCCATACGAGATTCCGCAGCACGTTCAGTAATGGGCTTGTCTGGAAAAACACGAATCCAAAGTTTACCAGTTCTTTTAACAAATCTAGTAATAGTACGTCGTGTGGCTTCTATTTGTCGAGAGGTCAGCCAAACTGGTTCAAGAGCTTGAAGACCATAATCGCCAAAACTCAAAGTATTTCCGCGACAGGCTGCACCTTTTAAACGACCTCTATGTTGCTTGCGATATTTTACTCTTTTAGGACTTAACATGATGTTATGTGTAAATTATTATTTTTATAAAAGGATGGGTTAATCAGTAAACAAATGTTTCACGACCAAAATTTTTTGTAGATATTAAGTCCTTAAATACCCAAACCTTAATTCCAAGAACACCATACATTGTGTGTGATTCTACGGAAGCATAATCGATGTCAGCACGAATAGTCTGTAAGGGTACTCGACCTTCGCGGAGCCACTCAACTCGAGCAATTTCAGCACCATTAAGACGACCACCAACCTGAATTTTTACACCCTTCACAAGGTTTAGAGGGACTTTTGTTAAAGATTGTCTAACAGCTTTTCTAAAAGCGACCCTTTTGCTAAGCTGTTGAGCTATTGATTGAGCTATCAATTGAGCATCAGCTTCTGGGTTTTTGACTTCGATAACATTTAATCTAACAATTTTATCTTTGGACACTATTTGTTTAATAGAAGTCTTAATTCTTGTAAGAGATTCCCCAGCACGACCAAAAAGAAGGCCTGGCTTTGAGGTATGAAGAAAGATCTCAACTTGTACAGGCGTCCTTTGGATTATAATTTTAGAAAGACCGCTATCCTTTAATTTATTTTCAATAGATTGACGAATTACGTAGTCTTCTTTTAAAGAAGAGACGTAGTCAAATTTATTAGTAAACCAAGCACTTTTATGTGATTTACTTACACCTAACCTGAAACCGGTGGGATTCACTTTTTGACCCATATATAGGTTTTCCTTAATTAATAAGTTTATAACTTTACTCTAAAGTAGATAGCGTTAGAGTAATATGACACATAGGTTTTTGAATACGAAATCCTCTACCCTGTGATCGTGGACGAAAGCGTTTCAGGGTAGGGCCTTTGTCAACAAAGGCTTCTTTTAAAATGAGATCTTTCTTAGAAAGATTAGATAAATTTTTAGCATTAGAAGCAGCTGAAATTAACACTTTATTGATAGGATCACAACTCTTGTAGGGCATAAAAGTTAATATTTTATTGGCTAAAACAAAATCTTTCCCCCTTATTTGATTCAAAACCCTCTCGACTTTAGCAGGGGACATACGAATAAATCTACCCTTTGCCACAAACTCTTTTTTCGTATTAAGTGTCTGTTCAATTGAACTCATAAATGTACACCTGGTATTTAGTTAAAATTTATCTTTTTGCCTTTTTATCCTTTTTATGAGACTTAAAGGTACGTGTAGGAGAAAACTCACCTAATTTATGACCAACCATTTGGTCAGAAACATAAACTGGTATATGTGAGCGACCATTATATACAGCTATGGTATGCCCTATCATAGAAGGCATAATAACAGAAGAACGTGACCATGTTTTAACCATGTCTTTTCTTCCATCAGTATTCATGAATTGAATTTTTTTAGAAAGATGAAAGGCTACAAAAGGTCCTTTTTTTGCAGAACGGCTCATAAAATGTTTCAGTTTTTTATAAAAAAAGCATATATAGGCTTTTTAACGAGAACGATGGCGTAAAATATAGTTTTCGCTTTGTTTTTTGTTAGGTCTAGTTTTAACACCTAATGCCACTTTGCCCCAAGGAGTAACAGGACGAGCACGACCAATTGGAGAACGGCCTTCACCGCCACCGTGTGGGTGGTCACAAGGGTTCATAACAACACCTCGAACAGTAGGTCTGCGACCCAACCATCGACGACACCCTGCTTTACCAAAAACCCTTTGGCTTATTTCTACATTACCAACTTGTCCAATGGTAGCTAAACAGTTCTCTGGAATCAGCCTAACTTCTGTTGAAGGAAGCTTCAAGGTGGCAAAACCAGCTTCTTTTGCAATTACTTGAGCAGCAGCACCGGCAGAACGAGCTATTTTACCACCTTGTGAAGGAATAAGCTCAATATTGTGAACAAAAGAACCTAAAGGTATTTGACTTAAAGGCAAGGTATTACCTATTTCAATAGGCGCGTCAGGCTTAGACCAAATGACAGAACCTTTTTCTAAGTATCTAGGAGCAATTATGTATTTTTTTTCACCATTAGTATAGTTCAATAGTGCTATGTGAGCATTTCGATAAGGATCATATTCAAGGCTAGCAACTTTAGCTGAAATATCCGCAGAGGCTCGTCTAAAGTCGATAAGCCTATATCTTTTCTTATGACCACCACCTATATGCCTTACTGTAATCCGACCATAATTATTTCGACCTTTTGCGGATTTAATAGAACCAGTAGTCAAACTCTTCTGGGGTTTAGTTTTGTCTAAACCGTAGAAAGAAATAGTAGATTTATTCCTTGTGCCGGGGCTACAAGGCTTTGATATCTTAATAACCATGAGTAATTTTTTTTTTTAGAATATAGAAGGCATTCAAATCTTATTCTTCTTGGAAAAGTTGAATTTTTTGATTTGGTTCAAGTGTAATAATAGCTTTCTTAAATAAAGGCTTAGTTCCTATAAATCTACCAATTCGTCTTTGCTTAATAGGTCGAGTAATAGTATTTACCTTTTTTATTTTTACATTGAATAACTTTTCAATAGCAGCCTTTATTTCAATCTTATTCGATTTTTTCGTAACTAAGAAGCTGTACTGATTATTATTTATAAGTCTTAAAGTCTTATCGCTTAAAAGTGGCTTTTTTATTATTTCAGTATCAATTTGCATTTTTTTTTCTTTTGATAAAGATTTTTATTCGAGGATATAAGTTTAAGCTATTTTTACTAAATTACCTCTTTTACCAGGCACGGAACCTTTTACTACTAGTAGATTATTTTCTTTATCAATATCTACTATGGTTAAATTTTTTATCGTTACAGTTTTGTTACCTAAACGACCAGGCATCTGTTTACCAGGAAAAACACGAGCAGGAGTAGCACTTGCACCAATAGAGCCAGGAGCTCTATGATTTTTAGAACCATGAGCCATCGGGCCACGCCCAAAATGATATTTTTTTATAGTACCTGCAAATCCTTTACCAATAGACTTAGAGGTAACCTGAACCATTTGCCCGATTTGGTATTGTTCTAGTGTAATTAACTGCCCAACGGCATAGTCAGTAACAGATGAGACAGAAAATTCTTTTAAATATTTCAGTGGAGAAATATTTAATCTTTCAAAATATTTTTTCTTTGAATGACTTAAAGATTTCTCTGGTATAATCGAATAGCCAATTTGAACAGAATTATAGTTTTTCAATAATTGTGTTACGTAACAAGGGCCAGCACTTAATACAGTGACTGGGACTCTGAAACCACTATCATCAAAAATTTGGGTCATACCCACTTTGCTACCTAGCATCATAAGAGATAGAAATTGTATTTTTTTTAGATCCAATATTTAGAGAAAAGACAACAAGATAAGGATTTTAATTTTTACCAAAAACTGATAAAGTGGATTGATCTTTAGAACCATACTGAATGTAAATTTTAAAGTTATAAAGTATGGAAAATTAAATTTTTGGGTGTTTGTAATTTATCAATTGATTTAGGGTTCAAATATTTATTAAATGAACAACTCTTTTGCACAGATAAAAATTAAAATAGTAATGAATATCTAGTCTAAATAAAGGGGTACTTACACTAATGATCCTATATCAATTTTAAGATTTTGTCTAGCTATTATTTTGAAAACTAAAACCAATTAAATATCCAACTACCTTGATTAAATGATAGATAATTGACTTGAACAGGAATTATACGAGAAAAGGTATTCTCAAATATATATAAAGTATCAAAAGTAGAGAATTTACACTGAATTACTTGACGAAGTTCATTTACAGAATAATCACGAACCTGATTTTCTAATCTGTACGTCTGAAGTATCTGATCAACAGCTTTTTCAATATTCGGATGGACTGCCCAAGCTTTAGAATTACCTATTTCTAGACCAATTTTAAAAGCCGGACGTGATTTTCTCTCTAAAACACTCTTTTGAGTTCCCCGGATACGTGCCTCTTCATCACCGAGTGTGACATATTGTATACCACCAATTAAATCAGAGAGTGTTGGATTTTTTATAAGACTTTCTAAAGAGTTACCATGTGCTGTTCCTATTAGCTTAACGCCACGTTCCGCAATAGTTTGAGCAGCTAAGGCTTCAAGTTCCGTACTTATTTCATCAATAATAATCACTTGTGGCATATGATTTTCAACAGCCTCGATCATAATGTGATGTTGAAGTTCAGGATGTGACACTTGCATACGCCTTGCACTACCAATAGCAGGGTGTGGTATGTCCCCGTCTCCAGCAATTTCATTTGAAGTGTCAATTATAATTACACGTTTACCCATTTCATCAGACAAAATACGTGAAATCTCTCGAATTGCAGTAGTTTTACCAACACCTGGCTTGCCTAAGATTAAGATAGACTCTTCTTCTTCAATTAAGTCGCGAATAATACTTATAACACCAAGCACAGCACGGCCAACCCGACAAGTCAGGCCAATAATTACATTTTCTCGATTTCTTATCGAGCTTATTCGATGTAGTGTTCGTTCGATACCAGCCCTATTATCCGCACTAAATTTACTAACTCTTTTTGTTAAAAAATCAATATCTTTCCAAACTATAAGATGTTCAGATAAAAATATAGGTCTATCTAGAAATCGTGCTTCTGGCATACGGCCAAGATCTAGAACAACCTCGATAAGAGAGTCAACTTTAGGATCTTTTTTTAATGAATTTTGAACAAACTGAGGAAGAACTTTTAATAGATTTTCAAAATCTTCTGCAATAAGCATAAAGTTATACCATTCTTATCTTTATAAACTATCAATTTGTAGGTCAAACTAAAGTTAATTATGAGTCGCAAAGATATAAAATAGAATGCGTACTTAAGAAAAATTTTCTAAAAAAAAAAGCTATATTGTTTTATACTTAAATTTAGTAAATTAATTAGGAAAAAAAAATGTCTCATAATGTTAAAGTTTACGACACTTGTATCGGTTGCACACAATGTGTAAGAGCTTGTCCTTGTGATGTATTAGAGATGGTTAAATGGGATGGTTGTAAAGCAGGCCAAATAGCATCTGCACCAAGAACAGAAGATTGTATAGGTTGCAAAAGATGTGAAACAGCTTGTCCTACAGATTTTCTATCTGTACGAGTATACTTAGGTGGTGAAACGACTAGAAGCTTAGGATTAGCTTATTAAATTATTTAATTTTCAGCACGTCTGTAAAATTGTCCCTTAGCTTATGCTTTGCTTGGTGAAAGCCTTCTTCCACCTTCCCTAAAAATTCTCGGCCAAGGCCGGCGGCCGTCGACGGAAACTTCGGCCGTGCCATTTTTGGGCGCGGGGCTTTTTTCATACCACGCCCGAACCGAGCGGATTCCGCCGCGGTCGTCGGTCGTGTTTTACCCCGAAGGGGTTTCGTCATCAGCATACGCTCGCTCCTCTCTGTTTTTTAAGACCTTCGCAGGGTAAATCCCTTAAAAAACGAAGGCTTTTTTTAATATAATATATATTACCTTATGTATAATATACTACGCAACTTTATGGACATTTTGGACACATGTAAAAAATCTAGACTTAGTCTAGATTTTTACGGTAGGTCAGAACCGTAATCCAAGACCTACCGTAAAAACACAAGATGTGCTTGAAGACATTGGCACGTGGAACGGAGCTGAGGCTCCGACGCGACCGTTTGATCGAGATCGACGCGATAGATGTCGTCGACCGTGCGTAGATGGGCTTCAATGATTGCACGTAAGGCCTCAGCATCGCGCCAGGGGAGGCGAGGCAAGGCTTCCAGGTACGGATATGGGGACCACCAAGGCCGCATAGGCAGCAAGCGCCGGATTTTCGTGGGGGCGCGGTTTCATGTATCGGATCATATAGGTCTCCGTTTATTTTGATTTATGGTCATGCATCAACCGCATGGGTTTTTGCACGTCCGTATTATCGACGCAATAAATATACCAACGATCGGGACTCAAAAGTTTTGTATCGGGTATAAAGCTGGCACAGATAAAGATATGGGCGGGCATGGAGCACTTCGGCTGCAAGCCCCGACCCCCATACATAGCAGAAATCATCATACCATTTTTTAAAATCTCAAGGGTCTGAATAATTTGCGGGATCACCTTGGACTTTGTATTTACGGAACGAGGTAAATCGCAGAGGTAGACGCGACAATCGCCACAGTTGACCAAATACTTACGTAATTGACCCACGTGGCCCGCGTCAGAAATAAAAGCAACATCCTCAGGATTTCGCCAATAATACCATTTAAAGAAGGTCGACTTGCCGGGAATGGCCTTCTTTATCATAAATCCAAAAGATTTTTCGAGAATCTGCAGGCATCGACGTCAGACGCAACACCTCATCTTGCCAGAAATATCGATTGGATGGGTCATCGAGAAATTTAACGTCCTCACCCAAGTACACCGCCGGGAGGCGGTGGTGGGTGGCGGGCTCTGTGTCAGGGACACGCGTATCAGGTTTCGTAGAATAGCGAATACTCGCATCCTTGTTTAGTTCACGTTGCAAGGTCAAATTTTGCACCGTAAATACTTGTGAGGCAGCAGACATGGTCTTATCACACGCAAGAAGCGTTTCAAAATACAACAAGACAGAGGTCTTCGTCTTTTTATGGACGAGCTCGAAACGACCTTGAATATAGTAGAGTTCCGACGCATCACCACATTCTAATTGCATATGATAATCTTTAAAATAAAGCTCATCCTCAAACAATTTTGTAATATGACGATAGGCCGCACGGGCTTCGTCGTTCCCGTCCTTCGAAATCACACCATCGTAGTGAAGGGTGCTATTCCACGTAAATATATATTTCCACAAGGCAGCCTCACGGGTGTCCTTGGATTTCGATGTCTTCACCTTCGGTTTCGTAGCCATTAAGAAGCGATGGCTCCTGCATCGTTGGTCGTTGTATCTTATCTACAATTTTGTAATGGCGGACCTTCTGACCACCAATCAGCACGACATTCGACAATCCTTCCACGGTCTGTAACTCATCGCCACGATCATCTTGCGCCGGCGAATAAGTCGTTTCGAGACGAAAGGCTCGTTCAAACTTCTGCATGTTTTGTTTTCATTCTATTATAGAAAGAAAACAATTTTTATATAGCGAAATTAATCTTCGTAAGCAAGTTAGCTGTTAAAGGCAATAACTCAATAATCAACTGTATGAAGAGAAAAGCAAAAATAGGTGATATATCTACACCCAGAGTAAAAGGCAGGCTATCTCGAAAAAGTTTTAAATATGGATCAGTAACCCTAATTAAGGAATACCAAGGCTGTTGATAAATTGAAACATTCGGCAACCAATAAAGTAGTATTCTCGCTAGAAGAAGCAAAAAATAAAATTTAAGGAAGTACATTAAAGCCCTAAACAAAAGAATTAAAGCTAATTCCATACCAAAAATTAAGATTAGAAGAGTTAAATAATTGCAGTTTATTATACACCGCTAGTTTTCATTTTTCTACATTTTTTTTTTATTAAAAAAGAAACTGCCGAAGTTTATGAAGCGCAAGTGTTTAAAATTATAATATAGATTTGTTAAGGAAAAATGTCTATTGGAAATATTTAACATCCAAATTAAAGGCATTATCACACAATAACATTCTAAACCGCGCATTTAAACGAAAATATACTTGAAAGGGCTGCTAAAAAAAGTAGCGCAAAAATAAGTATTTTTAATATACGAACAAAAGCTTTAAAAAAGTTTTCAAATATGAAGCATAGGCGAAGATAAATTCTTCTCTTTGCAATATAGCCTACAAGACATAGTGCACCTAGTAAGCGTTCTAAAATGAATAATATTAATTCGTCTATAAGCCTGTAAAATTCTTCTTTCATATAAAGTTCAAGAATGTAAATATATTTATTAATATGATTATACATATTTATTTGTAAGTACAATAGTATTTTTACAAATAATATGCATTGAAGCAATTCTATAAATTATTTAATTTAAGTGCTTGCTTGATAATGGGTCACCCGGGACTCGAACCCGGAACAAATCGGTTAAAAGCCGAGTACTCTACCATTGAGTTAGTGACCCGTCAAAAGAATCTAGAGCCATTTTAGTTGATAGAGTATAAAAATTCAAGTAGAACTAAAAAAATTTATATTTCAAATAACTCGATCTTAGTTTATCTTCACAGAAAGTCCCCCTTCTGCTATTTTAACCACAGCAAGCCTTAACTATTGAGTTCGAGATGGTATCACAGTGTTTTTCTTGCTTCGCGAAAATCGAGTATATAAAGAAAATTCAAATCAAGTTTTCGGTCTATTAGTATATCTCAGCTGAATGCATTACTGCACTTACACTTAATACCTATCAAACGACTAATCTAATCGTGACCTTAATCCTTAAAGGATGAGAGCACTCATCTTGAGTATGGCTTCCCACTTAGATGCTTTCAGCGGTTATCCAACTACACGTAGCTACCCAGCGTTTACTGTTGGCACAATAACTGGTACACCATAGGTGTATCTTTCCCGGTCCTCTCGTACTAAGGAAAGCTTCTCTCAATGCTCTAACGCCTACACCGGATATGGACCGAACTGTCTCACGACGTTCTGAACCCAGCTCACGTACCGCTTTCATGGGCGAACAGCCCAACCCTTGGGACGTACTACCGCCCCAGGATGCGACGAGCCGACATCGAGGTGCCAAACCTCTCCGTCGATATGGACTCTTGGGAGAGATCAGCCTGTTATCCCTAGAGTAACTTTTATCCGTTGAGCGACACTCCTTCCACTCGGTAGTGTCGGATCACTAAGGCCGACTTTCGTCTTTGCTCGACTTGTAGGTCTCGCAATCAAGCTTCCTTATACCTTTGCGCTCGAAGGTTGATGTCCAACCAACCTGAGGAAACCTTTGCACGCCTCCGTTACTTTTTAGGAGGCGACCGCCCCAGTCAAACTGCCCACCTAAAATGGTCCCTCAGCCGGATAACGGTCTGAGGTTAGAATTCTAGTCTTGCAAGAGTGGTATCTCAATTGTGACTCCAGATTCCCCGAAGAGATTCTTTCTCAGTCTCCCACCTATACTGCGCGTACAAGACGTGAAAACAATTTCAAGCTACAGTAAAGCTTCATAGGGTCTTTCTGTCCAGGTGCAGGTAGTCCGCTTCTTCACAGACATATCTATTTCGCCGAGTCTCTCTCTGAGACAGCGCCCAGATCGTTACGCCTTTCGTGCGGGTCGGAACTTACCCGACAAGGAATTTCGCTACCTTAGGACCGTTATAGTTACGGCCGCCGTTCACCGGGGCTTTAGTCATCAGCTTCTTCAAAGAATAACCAACTCCTTAAACCTTCCGGCACTGGGCAGGCGTCAGCCCCCATACGTCGTCTTACGACTTAGCGGAGACCTGTGTTTTTGGTAAACAGTCGCCTGGGCCTGGCTTTTGCAACCCTTTGCAGGGTACCTCTTCTTCCGAAGTTACGAGGTCATTTTGCCGAGTTCCTTAGAGAGAGTTATCTCGCGTCCCTTGGTATACTCTACCTACCTACCTGTGTCGGTTTCGGGTACAGGTTTTTGTTGCTTAAGATATTAAAAGCTTTTCTTGGAAGCCTGACGTCGACTCATTCAGCGTAATTACTACACCTACCCATCATGCCTTAGCTCAAAACGTTTTCACCGTCTCTCAAAGCCTTGAACACTTAGACCGATAACCAACATTCGGCGAACCTAGCCTTCTCCGTCCCTCTATATCAGCAACAAAAAGTACAGGAATATTAACCTGTTATCCATCACCTACGCTTTTCCGCCTCGGCTTAGGACCTGACTAACCCCCCGTGGACGAGCCTTCCGGAGGAACCCTTAGGTTTACGGGATATTGGATTCTCACCAATATTTTCGCTACTCAAGCCAACATTCTCACTTCTATCCAATCCACACCCACTTACGTTAGTGCTTCAAATCAGCATAGAACGCTCCCCTACCGATACATTATTATATCCTACAGCTTCGGCATATGACTTAGCCCCGTACATTTTCGGCGCAGGATCACTCGAACAGTGAGCTATTACGCACTCTTTAAAGGATTGCTGCTTCTAAGCAAACCTCCTGGTTGTTATAGAAATCCCACCTCCTTTATCACTTAGTCACAATTTAGGGGCCTTAGCTAGTAGTCTGGGCTGTTTCCCTCTTGACAATGAAGCTTATCCCCCATAGTCTGACTGGTTAACTATAAATATTCAGTATTCTTAGTTTGCCACGATTTGGTACCGCGTTAGCAGCCCGCACCGAAACAGTGCTTTACCCCTGAACTTAAACATTAACCGCTGTGCCTAAACACATTTCGGGGAGAACCAGCTAGCTCCGGATTCGATTGGCATTTCACCCCTAACCACAACTCATCCGCTGATTTTTCAACATCAGTCGGTTCGTACCTCCACTTAGCATTACCCAAGTTTCACACTGGCCATGGTTAGATCATCCGGGTTCGGGTCTGTAAACAGTGACTACGCCCTATTAAGGCTCGCTTACACTATGGCTCCGGTATTACCTTAACCTGCCACTGCCTACAAGTCGCCGGCTCATACTTCAACAGGAACGAAGTTAGACGTTATAGTCGTCCTTCTACTGCTTGTAAGCTTTCGGTTTCATGTTCTTTTCACTCCCCTCCCGAGGTTCTTTTCACCTTTCCCTCACGGTACTGGTACACTATCGATCATTTAGTAATATTTAGTCTTACGAGGTGGTCCTCGTAGATTCAAAGGGGGTTTCACTTATCCCCTCCTACTTGGGAAAAAGACAAGTTCTTTATCTTGTTTTAAATTACAAGGCTATCACTTTCTATGGCGCGCCATTCCAGACGCTTCATCTAACAATAAAAGAACCTTTATAGCTTATCCCTCAACCCTAAACAATAAGTTTAGTTTAGACTGTTCCCTTTTCGCTCGCCGCTACTAAGAGAATCGCTTTTGCTTTCTTTTCCTCTGGTTACTAAGATGTTTCAATTCACCAGGTTCGCCCTCCTTTATCTATATATTCGAAAAAAGAGTATAAGAGTTTCCTCATTCGGGAACTTCCGGATCAAAGCTAGTTTCCAGCTCCCCGAAACGTTTCGTCGGTAACCACGCCCTTCATCGCTTCTAAATGTCTAGGTATCCACCCAAAGCTCTTATTAACTTGATTTGAAATTACTTTAATTTTTTGGAGATAAGCGGATTCGAACCGCTGACATCTGCCGTGCAAAAGCAGCGCTCTACCAACTGAGCTATACCCCCGGTTGGGCTATTCAAGATTTGAACTTGAGACCTCACCCTTATCAGGGGTGCGCTCTAACCAACTGAGCTAATAGCCCAACTTAAGATTCAAGGAATTTTTTCTCCTTAAAGGAGGTGATCCAGCCGCACGTTCCCGTACGGCTACCTTGTTACGACTTCACCCCAGTCATCAGCTCTACCTTAGGCGAACTCTTTCAAGTAACGACTTCGGGCATAACCAACTTCCATGGTGTGACGGGCGGTGTGTACAAGGCCCGGGAACGAATTCACCGCCGTATGCTGACCGGCGATTACTAGCGATTCCAGCTTCATGCAGGCGAGTTTCAGCCTGCAATCCGAACTTGGGCTAAGTTTCAGAGATTTGCTAACTTTCGCAAGCTGGCTTCTCATTGTCCTAACCATTGTAACACGTGTGTAGCCCAGGATATAAGGGGCATGCTGACTTGACGTCATCCTCACCTTCCTCCCGCTTTTCACGGGCAGTCTCTTTATAGTCCCCCACTTAAGAATGGCAAATAAAGACAAGGGTTGCGCTCGTTGCGGGACTTAACCCAACATCTCACGACACGAGCTGACGACAGCCATGCACCACCTGTATCTAGGTTCCCGAGGGCACTTTCCCGATTAAAGGAAATTCCTAGTATGTCAAATCCTGGTAAGGTTCTTCGCGTTGCATCGAATTAAACCACATGCTCCACCGCTTGTGCGGGCCCCCGTCAATTCCTTTGAGTTTCACACTTGCGTGCGTACTTCCCAGGCGGGATACTTAACGCGTTAGCTACGACACCGCAGGTAAACCCGCGACACCTAGTATCCATCGTTTACGGCTAGGACTACCGGGGTATCTAATCCCGTTTGCTCCCCTAGCTTTCGTCTCTGAGTGTCAGTTATGGCCCAGTAGGACGCCTTCGCTAATGGTGTTCTTCCTAATATCTACGCATTTCACCGCTACACTAGAAATTCCTCCTACCCCTACCACACTCAAGTTTGCCAGTTTCTGCCGCACCCCTGAAGTTGAGCTTCAGTTTTTAACAACAGACTTAACAAACCACCTACAGACGCTTTACGCCCAGTGATTCCGGATAACGCTTGCATCTCCCGTATTACCGCGGCTGCTGGCACGGAATTAGCCGATGCTTATTCCCCAAGTACCGTCAGAACTTCTTCCTTGGGAAAAGAGGTTTACGACCCACGAGCCTTCATCCCTCACGCGGTATTGCTCCGTCAGGCTTTCGCCCATTGCGGAAAATTCCCCACTGCTGCCTCCCGAAGGAGTCTGGGCCGTATCTCAGTCCCAGTGTGGCTGTTCATCCTCTCAGATCAGCTACTGATCGTGGCCTTGGTGAGCCATTACCTCACCAACTAGCTAATCAGCCGCGAGCTCATCTCCAGGCGAATATTTAAATCCTTTTCACCTTACGGCATATGGGGTTTTTAATGCCCCTCCTAGAGGTAGATTCTCACGTGTTACTCACCCGTTCGCTACTCAAATTTATAAAAATTTGCGTTCAACTTGCATGTGTTAAGCATACCGCCAGCGTTCATCCTGAGCCAGGATCAAACTCTTAAATTTATACTCTTTATTTAGTTTTTTCCTTTCCTCTTTGAAGATTTGTCCCTTTGAGAACTCATCTTTGTATGATTAATAAGATACAATATTAAAAATAAAAAGTCAACCAATTAAAAATTTGTTTAACGGTTGGATATAGATAAATACATTATGAGTAAATAAAATTTTAAAGGTTTAGACTTCTTGAGAAGATCTTATTGAGAGCATCCAAATAGAGAAAATGAAAATGAAAATGAAAATAAAAAAGATCCCAATTAAAATTTTATGTTCAATCTTGACAAAATTAAACC